TTAACCATCTATAGAATTGAATTCCATTGATGCCAAATCAAGAGGAAAATTGTGAGCATTGCGCTCATGCATAACTTCCATACCAAGATTAGCACGATTAATTATATCAGCCCAAGTATTAATAACACGACCTTGACTGTCAACTACAGATTGATTGAAATTGAATCCATTCAAGTTGAACGCCATAGTACTAATACCCAAAGCAGTAAACCAGATACCTACTACGGGCCAAGCCGCTAAGAAGAAATGTAAAGAACGAGAATTATTAAAACTAGCATATTGGAAAATCAATCGACCAAAATAACCGTGAGCCGCGACAATATTATAAGTTTCTTCTTCCTGACCAAATTTGTAACCTGCATTAGCAGACTCATTCTCTGTGGTTTCCCTTATTAAACTAGAAGTTACCAAAGAACCATGCATAGCACTAAATAAAGAACCACCAAAAACGCCAGCTACGCCTAACATATGAAAAGGATGCATAAGAATATTATGCTCTGCCTGGAATACAATCATAAAGTTGAAAGTACCAGAAATGCCTAAGGGCATACCATCCGAAAAACTTCCTTGGCCTATAGGATAAATCAAGAAAACTGCAGTAGCAGCCGCAACAGGAGCTGAATATGCAACAGCAATCCAAGGTCGCATACCTAAACGAAAGCTAAGTTCCCATTCACGGCCCATGTAACAAGCTACGCCAAGTAAAAAATGAAGAACAATTAACTCATAAGGACCGCCGTTGTACAACCATTCGTCCACAGAAGCTGCTTCCCAGATAGGATAAAAATGCAAACCAATAGCTGCAGAGGTAGGAATAATAGCACCAGAAATTATATTGTTTCCATAAAGAAGAGAACCAGCAACAGGTTCTCTAATACCATCAATATCTACAGGCGGAGCTGCAATAAAAGCAATAATAAAAACTGAAGTTGCAGTCAATAAAGTCGGAATCATTAAAACACCGAACCATCCAATATAAAGACGATTTTCAGTACTAGTAATCCAGTTACAAAAACGACCCCAAGCACTTGCACTCTCGCGTCTTTCTAAAATTGCAGTCATGGTTGATTAATTTGGAGTTTAGTTAAAATAAAAATCAGAGACTCCCAAGCATGGCTTGTTATTCAACAGTATAAAATAATTTCTATATTGAAGTCAACTAAAATATGATCAAAAATATAATATAAAAAAACCAAGGGAATACCTTATGGGTTGCCCGGGATTCGAACCCGGAACTAGTCGGATGAAGTAGATCATTTCATTCAATTTTTTGAATATTTCAAGAAAATTCAAAAATCTCCTCCCAAACCGTGCTTGCAATTTTCATTGCACACGGCTTTCTCTCTGTATTTTCTATTTCTATTTCACATCTACCGGCAAAACAAGCATTTCATTAAATCACAAAAATTGATCTAGCATAAACCAAATATTTTGATCAAAAATACAAAAAAAATCCAGAGCATTCTGCTGTTTTACCCAAAACTTGGTGAAATTATTTACCTCCAAAATATCTAAAAACCAAAGTCGTTCTGTAACTAAATCTATCTTAAATAGCAATTTTCTAAATTGTTTATGAAAACAGAAATATAGCAATTTTTTGTTTTTGAATTCAACTTGTTTTCGCACAAATATTTTACGTAGTTCAAATCCTAATTCTTTTCGAACTATACGTATCGTACTTTTATGCTTACAGGCTAAAGTTTTGATACATGAGAGAAAAAGTATATACTTCACACGATCTAAAAAACGTTTATTTATTGCTCCACTGTAAAAAGAATCTACATTTCTGCAAAAATGATCATATTTATCAAGAATAGAATTGTCGGTAAAACTAAGCCATGCTAATTTACTCTTGGGGTTACCCATTATATCACATAATCCTTCTTTTGATAAAAATTGAATAACAAAAACAGCGCTAAGTTTTGAATTTAATTCCCTGCTAACAAAATCAGTAGATAGAAAATAATCTAAGATATTTAGTCGGAGTAAAAAAGAGTTTGTTGGATATTCTAAGTAATAAGCTAGAAAAAATATATTTTGACTGGAAATTTGTTTCAAAAAAAAACTAGAGGGTTCCGATAAAACAAAAAGATAAGTTTGCCAAAAATTTAAGAAAAAAAATTCACATTTTTTGACTAGAATAGTAGTTCCCAGCAAAATCAATTTTTCCCCATATCTTATATAGTGAAAAAAAAAATCCTTTAGCAATCTTATCGTGTCTTTTTTTTTCGGTTTTCGGGTTAAAAAATTCCATTTTTGTTGAAAATGCTTTTGTTCTGAAAAAAGACCATAAGACAATGATTTTTCATGAAAACAACTTTTCCATCGAAGAGTGAAAAAATCTTCGAAAATAGAAAGAAGAATATTCCCTAAAAAGAAACAGAAAATCACACTTCCTTTTGGAAAAATAATAGAATTATTCACAAACTTAAATTGCTTTGAAAAAAGTATAAAACTTAAAAAATGTAAAAAAGAAACATCTTGAATCGAAAATTTGAAACGTCTAATTAACAGCTCTGAATGAATCGAAGAGGGTATTCTTATATTAGAAAAAGAAAGAGAAAACATAAAGACTTCTTCCAAAAAAAGAAATAGAGAAAAGACTGATTGAAAATTGACCTGTTGATTTATTTCTTTGAAAGTTACTTTGAAACCAAAAAAGTGTTTCCACCACGTGGAAACAAAAATATCAAAACAGAAAAAAAAAGTTTTTCCAATGAAATTAAAACAAGAACTTCTTGTATTATACACAAGATAGTTTTGTTGATGTAACAGCTTAATTGAACGTTTTACATTCAAAAAACGGAAACTATTAGGTAATTTTTCTATTTTTTCGAAAGAAGGGCTTGAGTTGAATAACAGATTCGGATCTATAACATAGAAATCGTTATGGAATAAGAGGGGATATAAAAAATGTTGTTGCCAACGTATGTTTTCATTTTTTTTCAAGAAAAAACCTCCTAAACCTTTCTTTTTAGAAATAAAATAACACATAGTACAATCTAGCTGGAACCGAATAAACCGAATAGTACTTTCAAAAGAAAGAATCTCAATCGTCATACACAAAAAAGACGCAAATATTTTATCTTAGCAACCAGGCGTTCTCCTGACTCATGAAATTCAGGCCAGCACACTAATTTTTTTTACACACCGATCTTAAAGTCTTTAGGATTCTATGATATGAAATTCTCTGACCTTTTCAGAGAAAAACCTTCCCATATCGATTGCTAAAAAGCTTTTAACTTCTTTTTAATAAGAGGAATCATTTTCTCTTCGCTAGGAAGAGCAGAAACTCGTTCTTCTAGGTTTGTTCATTATTCAAGCTATCCCTTTTCCATAGACTTTTTAACTACAAAGTGATTGAACTTCAATTTCATTGAAAATCTTACCTTTTTTGAAAAAAGAAGTTTTTCCAAAAGCGACATGCTTTTTTTTCCTTTTTCTAGGATAAGTCGTAGTTTACTAAAATAATCATTACTGATTAATATTGACGAAAATTTTACTTCATTTCAAAATGTAAAAAACTTGATTAAATCGCACTTAAAAGCCGAGTACTCTACCATTGAGTTAGCAACCCTAAAGAATATATTTATTATTGTATACCTTATTGTATACCTTAAGGTATACAATAATGATAGGCCCGTAGTAGATTATTTGTCAAATTAAGCAAAAAAAAAACGAATTATCTTACAGTTAATGTTTCCTTAGTTGCGTACATGACTTCAATTGTAATCTTAACTACACCCTTTATTTTAGCAAATTTTTCTGTCTCTCTTTTTACCTTGTCCCTGAAAAAACGAGGAATTTTTTGTAGTTCTAGTTGACTTTCAGTATCCCAAATTACGTCTAAACCACCTATAGGGTTAGATTTTGTTATTACTTCTTTCATATCATGACCACCAAAAATGTCTAAAAGATGATCTTCCATACCCAGCGCAAAAGAATTATAGACCAAATCAGCTATTTGATTTGTACCTTCGTACCCCATAAAAGGACGATATCCCAAAGGAAAATTTTGTATATGAACTGGTGCAGAAATAACGCCGCAGGAGATATCAAACCGTTTACCAATATGACGTTCCATTTGAGTACCGAATATTGCGGAAGGTTCTACACAAGCAATTTTTTTCCCTACTTTAGCATGATCCTCTGTGATCAATATTTCATTACTAAAATCTTGTACCTGCTCTTTAAACCACTCTGCATCATGTTTACAATATGTACCTGTACAACTCACGCGAATTCCCATTTCTCGAGCAAGTATTTTGGTAATAGACGCGGCATGAGTTGCATCACCAAAAACAACAGTTTGCTTCCCCGTAAAATTTTGGCAATCAATAGATCTTGAAAACCAAACAGCTTGGGAAATAAACCTAGTTTGTCTATCAATATAAGATTCATAATTTACCCCCTTTTCCCCAAAAATTGAAGCAAAAAGATTCACCGATTTTTCTATCCGTCGGATACACTCGGCATTATCTATAACACCCATAGGTGTTATAGATAGATAAGGCATTCCAAATTCTTTTTTCAAAAAAAAAGCTGTCATTAACCCTATTTCACGATAAGGCACCAAATTTAACCAAGCTTTTGGTAAATTTTGCAAATCTTCGACAGACCCCCCTTCAGGGATTACTTGATTTATCTGTATATTGAGATCTTGAAATAAACGTTTTAACTCACGACAGTCATGTTGATGATGAAACCCCAAAGTAAAAATACCGATGATATTTACAGAAGGCACATCCGTCAAAAATCGGTCTAATTTTTCTTTTTTTTGTTTCGATAAATAAAAGCGAACAACTTGCTCTAAAGTCCTATCTGCTGCTTGAATTTCATTTACTTGATAATGGTCTACATCCGCCAAAATAATATTTGAATCAGATATTACAGATGCTCTATCTACAAAATTTTGTAAATCCTCTTGTAAAATACTTGAAGTACACGTAGGTGTCAATATAATCAAATCAGGATTTTCTTCTTTATCTTTCCGAAGTAGATTATCTACTACTTTTTTTTGAGATCCACGTCCTAAAACACGACGATCTACAATACTAGCTGTCGCTGGAGTAAAATTTCTTTCCCTCTCTAGCATAGAACGCATTACATTGAAATAATCATCTCCCAAAGGAGCATGCATAATAGCATGCACATTTTTAAATGAATTAGCTACTCGTAAAGTTCCAATATGAGCAGGACCGGCATACATCCAATAAGCTAATTTCATAAACAAAATTTTTGAGTGATTAATTTTATTAAATTTTTATTTAATTACACTACAACAAAGAGATATTCCTTATAAATCAAAAAATATTGTATAGGTTATAATTTTCTTTTGTTCTTTTGTTTGTCATTTACTTGCTTGCAGCCAAAAAAATGAAGCCCTTTTTACTCAGTGGTAGAGTAAAGCCATGGTAAGGCGTAAGTCATCGGTTCAAATCCGATAATGGACTTTAGCCTTCATTATAAGTATATCCTAAAAATTAAGAACCCTTGTTAATTTTTACTTTTGAATTCTAATTTTTTCTTATAATGGTAAAGTAGATAAGTATTTTTATCGATTTTTGCTCATTAATTCTTTTGTCTTTATATTCAAATTCAATCAAAAATCAAAAAAAGAAAATGAACAAAATGTTTAAAAAAGGAGGATAATAATGACTATAGCACTTGGAAACTTTTCCAAAGAGGAAAAAACATTTTTGGATACTCTGGATGATTGGCTACGCAGAGACCGGTTCATTTTTATAGGTTGGTCTGGTCTATTACTTTTTCCTTGTGCTTATTTCGCCTTGGGTGGATGGTTCACTGGTACAACCTTTGTGACTTCGTGGTATACTCACGGACTAGCTAGTTCCTATTTAGAAGGCTGTAATTTTTTAACAGCTGCAGTTTCTACTCCCGCGAATAGTTTAGCACATTCACTTCTTCTATTATGGGGCCCTGAAGCACAAGGGGATTTCACGCGTTGGTGTCAATTAGGTGGTCTATGGACCTTCGTAGCTCTGCATGGTGCTTTCGGTTTAATAGGTTTCATGTTACGCCAATTTGAACTTGCTAGATCTGTACAATTACGACCATATAATGCAATTGCATTTTCTGCTCCAATTGCTGTTTTTGTTTCAGTTTTTTTAATCTATCCTTTAGGTCAATCTGGTTGGTTTTTCGCTCCCAGTTTTGGAGTTGCTGCTATTTTCCGATTTATCCTTTTTTTCCAAGGTTTTCATAATTGGACCTTAAACCCGTTTCACATGATGGGAGTTGCCGGGGTTTTAGGAGCTGCTCTGCTATGTGCTATTCACGGTGCTACTGTAGAAAATACTTTATTTGAAGACGGAGACGGGGCAAACACATTCCGTGCATTTAACCCGACTCAAGCCGAAGAAACTTATTCCATGGTCACGGCTAATCGTTTTTGGTCCCAGATTTTTGGAGTTGCTTTTTCTAATAAACGTTGGTTACATTTTTTCATGTTATTTGTACCTGTAACTGGTTTATGGATGAGTGCTATTGGAGTTGTAGGCTTAGCTCTAAACTTACGTGCCTATGACTTTGTTTCCCAAGAAATCCGCGCAGCGGAAGACCCTGAATTTGAGACTTTCTATACAAAAAATATCCTCCTGAATGAAGGTATTCGAGCCTGGATGGCGGCTCAAGATCAGCCTCATGAAAACCTTATATTCCCCGAGGAGGTTTTACCCCGTGGAAACGCTCTTTAATGGAACTCTTACTTTAGCTGGTCGTGATCAAGAAACTACAGGGTTTGCTTGGTGGGCCGGTAATGCTAGACTAATCAATTTATCTGGTAAATTACTTGGAGCTCACGTGTCTCATGCTGGACTAATTGTGTTCTGGGCCGGAGCTATGAACCTTTTCGAGGTGGCTCATTTTATACCTGAAAAACCTATGTATGAACAAGGGTTAATTTTACTTCCTCATCTCGCTACTCTAGGGTGGGGAGTAGGTCCTGGTGGAGATGTTGTCGACACTTTTTCTTTTTTTGTATCAGGAGTACTTCATATAATTTCTTCTGCCGTTCTAGGCTTCGGTGGTCTTTACCACGCCCTTATAGGTCCTGAAACGTTAGAAGAGTCTTTTCCTTTTTTCGGTTATGCTTGGAAGGATAGAAATAAAATGACTACCATTTTGGGTATTCATCTCATCTTACTCGGTGCTGGTTCTTTTCTTCTCGTGCTAAAAGCTCTCTATTTTGGAGGTATATATGATACCTGGGCTCCGGGTGGTGGAGATGTAAGAAAAATAACAAATATGACCCTTAACCCCAATACTATTTTTAGTTATTTACTGAAATCTCCTTTTGGAGGAGAAGGATGGATTGTTAGTGTAAACAATATGGAAGATTTAATTGGAGGACATTTCTGGTTGGGTTCAATTTGTTTCTTCGGTGGTATTTGGCACATATTAACTAAACCTTTTGCATGGACTCGTCGTGCTTTTGTTTGGTCTGGCGAAGCTTATCTATCATATAGCTTAGCGGCTCTTTCTTTGTTTGGTTTTATTGCTTGCTGTTTCGTTTGGTTTAATAATACAGCGTATCCCAGCGAGTTTTATGGGCCTACTGGCCCAGAAGCTTCTCAAGCTCAAGCTTTTACTTTCTTAGTTAGAGACCAACGTCTTGGAGCTAGTGTAGGATCTGCCCAAGGACCAACTGGATTGGGTAAATATCTTATGCGTTCCCCTACTGGGGAAATTATTTTTGGTGGGGAGACTATGCGTTTTTGGGATCTTCGGGCCCCTTGGTTAGAACCTCTTAGAGGTCCTAATGGTTTAGACCTTAATAAATTAAAAAAAGATATACAACCTTGGCAAGAACGGCGTTCAGCCGAATATATGACGCATGCTCCTTTAGGTTCTTTAAACTCAGTAGGCGGTGTGGCTACTGAAATAAATGCAGTAAATTTTGTTTCTCCCCGAAGCTGGTTAGCTACTTCGCATTTTGTTCTAGGGTTTTTTTTCTTTGTAGGTCATTTGTGGCATGCGGGAAGAGCTCGTGCAGCCGCAGCAGGTTTTGAAAAGGGGATTGACCGAGATTTAGAACCTGTCCTGTTTATGACCCCTCTAAACTAAACCCAAACATAAAAGAAAAAGAATGGTTATCCCATTCTTTTTCTTTTGGTAATTTTGAATTTAATTTCTTTTATTCCAAACAAAAGGAGAGAGAGGGATTCGAACCCCCGATAGTTTGTAACCTATGCCGGTTTTCAAGACCGGAGCCATAAACCACTCGGCCATCTCTCCTAAAGTCTTCTCTAGAAAAAAATCTTATTTCATTTCAAAAAAAAAAGGGGTGCAATTTTTACATATTAGATTTCATTCTAATTCGATCAAATAAGGATCAAATGGTATAGTTTATGTTGGATTTTATCAAAATTATGACTATTGCTTTTCAACTGACTATGTTTGCATTAATCGCAATTTCCTTTCTATTACTTATAGGCGTACCTATCGCTTTCGCTTTCCCAGAAGGTTGGTCAGGTAATAAAAATATTCTATTTTCTGCTGTCTCATTATGGATTGGATTAGTTATTTCTGTAGGCGTCCTAAATTCTTTTATATAACTCACAAACTTAATAAGTAAAAAGCAAAAAATAATTGAACGGATTGAAAAATAGTAATAGAAAATAATAGTAATATAAAATAACAATATAGAAAACATATTAATAAGAATAAGACATATTAATAAGACATAATATGTCTTGTTTCCTTAATACCTTGCGGATATGGTTGAATGGTAAAATTTCTCTTTGCCAAGGAGAAGACGCGGGTTCGATTCCCGCTATCCGCCCACAAAATAACCATCTTGGCGGAGACGGGATTTGAACCCGTGACCTCAAGGTTATGAGCCTTGCGAGCTACCAGGCTACTCTACTCCGCGCTATTGTCTACCTTCCATAAAAGAAAAACCTCCTAGAAAAGAAAAAAGCGTCGAAGTATCTTCGACGCTTTTTTATACTATGCCTACCAACTTGATTTGATTATACCAGGTAATAAACAAGCATGAGCCATTTTACGAAATACATGTCCACAAAATCCAAAGTCTCGATAAAACCCTCTCGGCCTTCCAGTCAAAAAACAACGACGATGAAGACGTGTTGGTGCACTATTACGTGGTAAAGATTGGATTTTACAAATCATTTTTTCCTGTGAGAAAAAAAAGGCTTCCTTTTTCTTTAAAGACTCGCGAATTGCACGATATTTCTGTTCTAACCGTTGACGTTTTTTTTCTCTTTCAATAAGACTTTTTTTTGCCATAGTTTCTAACTATAAAAAAAATAAAAGATCGATCAGATTCTAAAGATAAGGGTGATTACTCATTTTTATTCAATTGAATTTTTTTGTTTAGGAGTTGTTTCGTTAATTAACCAAATTTACCTGAAGTTGAAGCAATTAAAAAGGCTGCATAAGTAAATATATACCCTACAGAAAAGTGAGACAATCCAACTAATCGTGCTTGGACAATAGAAAGAGCTACAGGTTTATCTTTCCATCGAACTAGGTTTGCTAAAGGCGTTTTTTCATGAGCCCACGCAAGAGTTTCAATAAGCTCCTGCCAATATCCACGCCAAGAGATCAGAAACATAAATCCAGTAGCCCAAACAAGATGCCCAAATAAGAACATCCATGCCCAGACAGATAAACTGTTCATACCAACAGGGTTGTATCCATTAATAAGTTGGGAAGAATTTAACCAAAGATAATCTCTTAACCATCCCATTAAATAAGTAGAAGATTCATTAAATTGTGCTACATTCCCCTGCCATAAAGTTAGATGCTTCCAATGCCAATAGAAAGTAACCCATCCAATAGTATTCAACATCCAGAAAACTGCTAAATAAAAAGCATCCCACGCTGAAATATCACAGGTACCACCTCGTCCTGGACCATCACAAGGAAAACTATAACCAAAATCTCTTTTATCGGGCATTAGTTTAGAACCTCGTGCATCTAAAGCACCTTTTACTAAAATTAATGTAGTTGTATGCAAACCTAAAGCAATAGCATGGTGAACCAAAAAATCGCCGGGACCAATTGGTAAGAATAGTGAATTATTTTTATCATTAATAGCGTTTAACCAACCCGGCAACCATATACTTTTTCCAGCAGCAAATGCTGGTCCCTTTGTTGAAGCTAAGAGTACGTCAAATCCATATAAAGATTTACCGTGAGCAGATTGTATCCACTGAGCAAAAATAGGTTCAATCAATATTTGTTTTTCCGGAGTACCAAAAGCTAGCATAACATCATTATGCACATATAACCCTAACGTATGAAAACCAAGAAATAAACTAACCCAACTTAGATGAGAAATTATTGCTTCTTTATGATCTAACATCCTTGCCAAAACATTATCCTGATTTTGTTCCGGATTATAATCCCGTATGAAAAAAATAGCCCCATGGGCAAAAGCCCCTGTCATGATGAATCCAGCAATGTATTGATGATGAGCATATAGCGCAGCTTGGGTAGTAAAGTCTTGTGCTAGAAAGGCATAAGCAGGTAAAGAATACATGTGTTGAGCTACCAAAGAAGTAATTACCCCTAAAGAGGCTAAAGCAAGACCTAACTGAAAATGAAGAGAATTATTGATTGTATTGTAAAGACTCTTATGCCCGCGACCTAACTTTCCTCCCGGAGGCATATGAGCTTCTAAAATATCTTTTATACTATGTCCAATCCCAAAATTGGTTCTATACATATGACCAGCGAGAAAAAAGATTAAGGCAATAGCTAAATGATGATGAGCTATATCAGTCAACCATAAACTTTGAGTTTGCGGATGAAATCCACCAAGAAGAGTTAGAATAGCAGTTCCGGCCCCTTGCGAAGTGCCAAATAAATGACTATTAGAATCCGGATTTTGAGAATACAAATTCCACTGACCCGAGAAAAGAGGACCTAACCCTTGAGGATATGGTAAAACACTTAAAAAATTAACCCATCGCACATGGATCCCCCTTGATTCTGGAATAGCTACATGAACTAAATGTCCTGTCCAAGCTAAAGAACTTACTCCAAAAAGCCCTGACAAATGATGATTAAGACGTGATTCCGCATTTTTGAACCATGAGATACTTGGTTTCCGTTTCGATTGTAAATGAAATCTACCTGCTATTAAAAAAACAGTAGAAAGAAATATTAAAAAAAGAGCTCCAGTATAAAGATCTTCATTAGTACGTAATCCAACTGTATACCACCATTGATAAAGACCGGAATAAGCAATATTGACCGGCCCAGGAGCGCTTCCTCGAGTAAAAGCTTCTATAGCCGGTTGACCGAAATGAGGATCCCAAATAGCATGAGCAATAGGTCTTACGTGTAAAGGGTCATTTATCCAAAACTCAAAATTACCTTGCCAAGCTACATGGAACAAATTTCCAGAAGTCCATAGAAAGATTATAGCTAATTGACCAAAATGGGAAGCAAATATTTGTTGATACAATTGTTCTTCCGTAATATCATCATGACTTTCAAAGTCATGTGCAGTTGCAATACCAAACCAAATACGACGAGTAGTCGGGTCTTGGGACAAACCTTGACTGAACTTCGGAAATCTTGATATCATAATGGTTACATCCGCTATTATTCTACTGCAATAATTCTTGCTAGGAAGAACGACCATGTTGTGACAATTCCTCCCAGGAGATAATGAGCCACTCCTACAGCACGCCCTTGTACAATGCTTAAGGCTCTAGGCTGGATAGCAGGAGCAACTTTCAATTTGTTATGGGCCCATACAATTGATTCTATAAGTTCTTGCCAATACCCCCGACCGCTAAATAAAAACATTAAACTAAAAGCCCAAACAAAATGAGCACCCAAAAAGAAAAGGCCATATGCGGATAACGCAGAACCATAAGATTGAATTACTTGAGAAGCTTGTGCCCATAGAAAATCACGAAGCCACCCATTAATTGTAACGGAACTTTGTGCAAAGTTTCCCCCCGTGATATGAGTTACTACTCCCTGAGTGCTTATATTACCCCAAACGTCCGATTGCATTTTCCAACTAAAATGAAATATAACAACAGAAATTGCATTGTACATCCAGAATAAACCTAAAAAAACATGATCCCATGCAGATACTTGACAGGTTCCTCCTCTTCCAGGTCCATCACAAGGAAATCTAAAACCAAGATTCGCTTTATCGGGTATCAAACGGGAACTGCGCGCAAATAAAACACCTTTGAGTAAGATTAATACAGTTACATGAATTGTAAAAGCATGAATGTGGTGAACTAAAAAGTCTGCAGTTCCCAAAGGAATCGGTAACAAAGCTACTTTAGTACCTACTGTTACCAAATCATTGCCTCCCCAAGTGAAACTTGTACTTGCTGTTGCAGCAGGAGCTGTAAACCTAGGTGCTGTTACGTGAGTATTTTGTAACCATTGAGCAAATATTGGTTGTAATTGTATAGCAGTATCCGAAAACATATCTTGAGGACGCCCTAATGCACTCATAGTATCATTATGAATATATAGACCAAAACTATGAAAGCCTAAGAATATACATGTCCAGTTTAGATGCGATATAATTGCATCACGATGTCGAAGAACTCTATCGAATAAATTATTATAAGAAGTAGTTGAATCATAATCTCTAACTAGGAAAATCGCCGCATGTGCTGCGGCACCAATGATGATAAACCCGCCAATCCACATGTGATGTGTGAATAAAGAAAGTTGAGTACCATAGTCAATGGCTAGATAAGGATAAGGGGGCATAGAATACATATGATGAGCTACAACAATAGTCAAAGACCCTAATATAGCCAAGTTAAGAGCTAATTGAGCATGCCATGAGGTAGTTAATATTTCATAAAGACCTTTATGCCCCTCTCCTGTAAATGGGCCCTTATGAGCTTCTAAAATTTCCTGTATACTATGCCCAATACCCCAATTGGTTTTATACATATGGCCAGCTATCAGAAAAATAACGGCAATAGCTAAATGATGGTGTACAATATCAGTCAACCACAATCCTCCTGTTATTGGGTTTAAACCCCCCCGAAACGTTAAAATTTCGGAATATTCAGACCAATTCAGTGTAAAAAAGGGAGTCAAGCCTTTAGAAAAACTAGGATAAAGTTGAACTAAAAGGTCGCGGTTTAAAATAAATTCATGAGGCAGTGGTATCTCTTTAGGGTCCACTCCAGCATCTAGAAGTTGGTTAATAGGTAAAGATACGTGTACTTGGTGCCCTGCCCAAGATAGCGAACCAAGTCCTAATAACCCTGCTAAATGGTGATTTAACATAGATTCTACTTGGAACCAAGATAATTTTGGAGCAGCTTTGTGATAATGAAACCAACCAGCAAACAGCATTAATGCTGCAAAGATCAATCCACCAATTGCAGTACAGTAAAGTTGTAATTCACTTGTTATTCCAGATGCTCTCCAAATTTGGAAGAATCCAGATGTTATCTGTATTCCTCTAAAACCTCCACCTACGTCCCCATTCAATATTTCTTGGCCTACTATAGGCCAAACCACTTGAGCACTAGGTTTTATATGAGTGGGATCCGCGAGCCATGCTTCATAATTGGAAAAACGAGCCCCATGGAAATACATACCACTTAACCAAATAAAGATGATCGCTAATTGACCAAAATGAGCACTAAAAATTTTGCGAGAAATTTCTTCTAAATCTTCGGTATGACTATCAAAATCATGAGCATCCGCATGTAAGTTCCAAATCCAAGTAGTAGTTTCAGGATCCCCTTTTGCTAATGTCCTTGAAAAATGTCCGGGGTTAGCCCATTTTTCAAAAGAAGTTTTGATAGGATCTCTCTCCACCATAATCTTAACTTCTGATTCCGGTGAACGCATAATCATAGAGTTCTCCTTTGTTAGGATGAAACAAAAAAGAGACCCGCCAACTGGAATTAGTAAATGATAAATCTCAAACCAATTCTTTGTTTATTTTCGAATTTAGAACTGGAACGATTTGAAAAAGAAAATGGAACTAGGGCGGGTGTTCGTTTTTTATTATGACACATTGAAAGGGGCGCTTAATGGACTATTCAGATTCAAAAAAGCCTTTTGAATTTTTGAATTATATAGTCTATTCTATCAAATAATTTCTACAAAGCCTGGGGTGGACATAATTGGTCCAACCCCTACCCTTTACAGTCTAGATCCCATTGATAACATATACATTTACTTTCCTTTAATATCGATTGAAAATATTCAATCAAAACGTCCTGTAATTTTTAACCAATTTTGTGCTTCGATGTAATTAGCTGGAGCTAATAGTATAGCTTGTTTCCAATATTCTGCAGCTTGATCAAACCAAACCTCTGCTGCTTCAGGATCTCCCTGGTTAATAGCCTGTTCTCCTCGGTCAGAATAGGTTATTATTTTCCTTTCCTTAGAACCGTACTTGAGAGTTTCCTTCCTCATACGGCTCAATCAACTCTTGAGTCCTTTAACGAAAAAAAAAAAACACTCGAAAGTGGGGAAATCTATTCAAACTAATCGCAGGACCAGAAGTTACTAAACTGAGTTTCAAACTTTACTAAATTTTTAGTTTTCTCTGTTCTCCTACCACCTTGTGAATTCCAAAAAAAAGTCTTTGTGTGAGAGAGGGAGGGGTACCTATCCCCGTATAGAATTTGAAAAAAGTACTTTCTTAGAAAAGTACTTACTTGCCGTCTTTAGGACCTAATACTACACCACTGCGCAATACTTATGAAAGAAAAAGAATAAACTTTATTACATAAGTAAATCCCTTTATGAGCAGATCTAATTGTATCAACTCCAAAAATTCAAAATTGATCTTTATGGTGCTTTTTCCCTTATAGTTTCAATTACTTTCTCCATAGAAACAAATATAAGCTTTTTTAGCATCCTACCCGGGTAGGGGACCCTTTTGTTTTTTTTTTTGCTACAGCTGATACAGCCCAACTGTTGTTATTTAAGAGTAGTGGCAATATGTAGAAAGCCTTTTGGTTTGTTTTTAACTAACTTAATTCTATCCTACAGATAGACGCACGTAATGACAGATCAAAGCTGTATTATTAAAGGCTTGTGGTAACGTTGGATTTCGTTCTAATGCCTGGAAATAATATTCCAAAGCCTTGGCATGTTCCCCATTACTAGTATGTACAAGTCCTATATTATATAATATATAACTTCGGTCATAAGGATCAACTTCCAATCGCATTGCTTCATAATAATTTTGAAGAGCTTCTGCATATTCTCCTTCTGATTGTGCTGACATTCGTTACGGTCGTTCTTATTGATTCAACTTTTAATAATCTCCGGTTCAAAACCGTACTTGAGATTCTCATCTCATACGGCTCCTCCTTTCTTTTACATAATAAAAAAAAAGAAGAATAAGCAACATCTAAAAATTAGAAGGGACTAGTATGTTTTGAATCAAAATCTAGCCATCCTTTTCAGAAAGAGTCTTTTCAACACCTTCTACTCTTTGTTTGTTCTTACTGCTTTGCACTTTTAAACAGGGTTTAATCACTTCAACAAAATTCGATGGTTCTTTTGGTATCCGAAATACAAACAAGATGGTTTTGGATTGTCTCAACCATTCGAATTAACCCTCATTAAGGGCTACTAAAAAATAGTAAGTGAAATCAAATCTAACGAAGCTTTTCATTGGTCGATTCCTATATGTAATGTCTTTCCTTTATGCATTTATTTATATTATATAGTATATACAATACGTATCCTTTTGCTTAATATTCTACTATGTAGATCCAAAGACGCATTAATCCGGGATACAGGACAGAAGGAGTTGCTCTTTTTCAAAGACTCACCTTCACTAAACATAAGTTTTTTGGCCTTACATCGTTTATTCGAAAGAAAAAAAAAGGCCAAAAAATCAAATCACACCATCTCTGTAGTAAGCAAAGGCTTGTTTTTCTGTTAAAACCGTTGGAATTATTTTTAATATAATATCTGCTAATATTGTGAACGTTTTATCTATAAAATTCTCATTTTTTTGAGATCTGGGCATAGTGATCAAATTGTTTTTTTTTTTGCTTCAGTTCCTTTTGGAATGAGTTTCATCACATAGAAATGCTTACTACAAAAATAATAGAATAGGAAATTCCAATTCCATAAGTTTTTATGGGGAGAAGATTACCCGAGGAAAGATGGTCGAGTGGTTCAAGACGTAGCATTGGAAATGCTATATAGACTTATGTCTACCGAGGGTTCAAATCCCTCTCTTTCCGCATTTCCCGTTTTTTCTCTTTTGGAAAAGATCGAAACCCCATTTTTTGGATTAAATCCGCCGAGAATAATATTCTATAACTAGCATTTCTTTAATTTTTAATTGAAGATCTTTTGTATCTATAATTTTATTAACTATTCCTTTATTTTGTGACAAATTGAAGGTCAAATAATGTGGTACTCTATTTCTATTTTTCCAAAGTTGACCCCAACTTTTTTTCATTCGAATTCTCAGTCTTTCTGGATCTTTTCCTTTTAAAGTTATAATATCTTGGGGTTTACAACGATAACTTGGTATATCCACTATATGATGATTGACTAAAATATGTCTATGATTAACTAGTTGCCTGGCTCCAGGAATAGTACGAGCTATACCTAATCGAAAAAGAATATTATCTAAACGCATTTCAAGTAATTGAAGTAAGACCTGGCCTGTTGACCCCTGAGCATTTTTAGCAATATGAACATATTGCCGTAATTGTCGTTCTGTTAAGCCATAATGAAAACGAATTTTTTGTTTTTCTTGTAAACAAACGAGATATTGAGATTTTTTCCACCAGGGTCGAGAAGATCGGTGAACACGTTTTTTATATTTAGGTCTTTTACTCGTAAGTCCTGGTAATGTTTTAAGACGGCGTATGATTTTGAACCGAGGTCCTAAATAACGGGACATAAAAAGCATTCCTTTTCCTTCCATTTCACAAATTTTTCTTTTGTTAGAATAATATGTTAGACCTTATCCGGCCTATATCTTGTTTCATGACAAGGTAGCAGCAATTTTTTTTTACTTTTGAAACGTTAGGCCCTTTCTTCTAAATTCATAATATCTTCAAAACGATTATATCTTCAAAAATCTTATGGGCATATAGAACTACTTTACGGTATAATATGTCATTCTGACAAGCAAATTTTTTAAAAAAGAAGAAATAGTTGGATTAATCCATTAAGTCCATTCTCAAACAATTACAGATTTCAAAAAAGTTCAATTCAAAACAATTCTAAAAAATTAGATTATGGAAGTCAATATTCTAGCACTTATTGCTGTTGCACTTTTTATTTCGATTCCTACTGCTTTTCTAGTCATCATTTATGTAAAAACAATCAGCGAAAACAATTGATTGATTGATTACAAATTCGTTTATAAATATTAGTAGTCGTATCAAAAAAAAGATTGATACTACTACTAATATACCCGTATTAAAAAGCATTAGATTCTTTTTTAGAGTCCACTTCTTCCCCATACTACAAGTGAAAGCGAAAAGGTAAACACTACCATTAAAGCAGCCCAAGCAATACCGGTTATATCCATATAAAAAATTTCCTTTTTTATTACTAATGATAAGAAAATTAATAACAATTGTGCAAAGTAGAAAAGATCGGAGATTTCAATTAAATAATAGTGAAAAAAAGTTTCTTGACCACAAAAAAGTAGGCGACACCCAGATTTGAACTGGGGGATCAGGGATTTGCAGTCCTCTGCCTTACCACTTGGCTATGCCGCCAAACCCCATCAATTTTTAGTAAAATAATGTTTGTTTCATTCTTGATTTTGTGTGTTTACTATAGTCTAAAACAAAAACCAATGCAAGTCAAAATAAAACCTCTTTTTTCTAAGTGCCAAATCCATAAAAAAAAAAACAGTTTTTCTCTATATGAGTTCTATATAAAAGAATTAAAAAAAAAAAGAAAATGTTTATGTTTACAATTCCCGATTTTAGTCAAATACAAATGAAAGGGTTTTTCCGTTTCATTGAAAAGGATATATTTGAAAAACTAGTTGATTTTCCACAAATTTCTAATACTGAAAAAGAAGTCAAATTTTTTTTTGGTAAAAATTATAAAATCATGGAACCCCCAACAACAGAAAGGAATGCGGTATATCAACGTTTTACATTTTCTTCAAAATTTTATGTACCAGGAATTTTTCTTTATTGGAAACAAATGAAAAGGAAAAGAATGATATATCTCGGAGATATTCCTTTGATGAATGATCATGGAACATTTGTAATAAATGGGAATTATAGGGTCGTAGTTAATCAAATAATAAGAAGTCCCGGTATCTACTATAGTTTAGAACAAAAAAAAGCTGGAAATATATATACTGGCACTCTAATCTCTGATTGTGGAGAAAGGTTGAAATTCGAAATTGATATCAAAAAAAAACTATGGGTTCGTATAAGCAGAAAGAAAAAAGTTTCTATTTTAGTTTTCTTATTCACTATGGGTCTAAAAATTGAAGAGGTTCTCTATAATACTTATAATCTAACAGGATTTGAAGGTTGGGAATTAATTTGGAACGAAAAAATGAAACAAAAACTTTCACGAAAGGGGGGCCCCATTCTTACCTTTTATGAAGAACTCGAATCCATGAAATGCGATAGTAGTGATTTTGCTTTTTCAGAGTTTCTATATAAGAAATTGACTAACTTTATTTCAAAAAGATGTGAATTAGGAAGAATTGGTAGACGAAATCTAAATCAAAAGTTAAACCTCGATATACCTGATAACGAAATTTTTTTATTACCGCAAGATGTATTAGCTATTGTAGATTATCTGATTAAAGTAAGTTATGGTTTGGGTACGATCGATAATATCGATCACCTTCAAAATCGACATTTCTGTTCCGTGTCAGATTTCTTAAAAAAAGAAGTTGGATTAGCTCTAAATCGTGTGAAAGTTTTAATTCAAAAAAATATGCAAACAATAGAAATACTTGAAAATACCCAGAATAAACAAATAATGTTCCCAGAGTTTCCATTTATTTCCACCCAATTAACAAGAACTTTGAAACATTTTTTTGGGTTACACCCCCTATCACAATTTTTAGAGCAAACGAACCCGTTAGCAGAAATACTTCATGGAAGAAAAGTTAGCTTTTTAGGCCCTGGAGGTTTAACGGAGCGAACTGCTAGTTTTCGCGCACGAGATATTCATCCTAGTTATTATGGACGTTTTTGTCCAATTAATACTCCTGAAGGGCAGAATGCCGGGCTTATCGCCTCACTTGCAAATTCCGTAAACGTTGATGATTTTGGTTTTTTAAAAAGTCCATTCTATAATGTAACGAAAAAATCCAATGAAGACCATATGGTTTCTTATCTATTGCCAAATGAAGATAAAAATTACCGAATAGCTTTAGAAAATTTGTTGGCGGTAGATCATAAACTTCCAGAAAAGAAAAATACTCCAACTCAATATCGCCAAGATTTTCTATCTGTTGCATGGGAACAAATCCATTTCAGAAGTATTTTGCCTTTACAATATTTTTCCATTGGAGTTTCTCTGATTCCTTTTCTAGAACACAATGATGCGACTCGCGCTTTAATGGGTTCAAATATGCAGCGTCAAGCTGTCCCATTACTTCAACCAGAAAAATGCATTGTTGGAACTGGCCTAGAAGGCCAACTAGCACTCGATTCAAGAATTTTAGCAACAAGTATTCAAGAAGGAAGAATCGAATATTTTGATTCGAAGACTATTGTGTCATCCCTGAACAGAAAAACAATAGAAACAATTTTAGAGATATATCAACGCTCTAATAGCAATATTTTGATTCATCAAAGACCTCAAGTAAATCAGGGTAACTATGTGAAAAGAGGGCAATTTATGGCAGATGGTTCGACCACAATAGGAGGGGAGCTCTGCTTAGGAAAAAATATATTAGTAGCGTATATGCCGTGGCAAGGATACAATTTTGAAGACGCAATCCTTATCAATGAACGTCTTATCTATGAAGAAATTTTTACTTCTTTTCATATTACAAGGTATGAAACTATGATTTATATGGCAGAGTGTGAGATTTTAACAAAAGAAATACCTCAAATCGAAGCTTACTCACTTCGTCATTTGGATGAAAATGGTATTGTTAGGGTAGGTTCTTGGATACAACCGGGTGATGTTTTAGTGGGCAAATTAAAACCTCGGTCCTCCCAGGAAGTCTTGCGTTTTCCAGAACTAAGATTATTACAAGATCTTTTTTGTACTCCTCGGACAAAAGAAACTTGTCTAAAAGCAAATGGCAAAGGTCGAGTTATTGATGTAAATTGGATCAAACTTCAAACATTATGGCAAGATAATTTAAGAAAAAGCCATCACGAAGATGATGATATAGAAGATGATTTTGAAAAAAATGATCAAACTGACCCTGGGGAGAATGATTCAGAAAAAGTGCATGTATATATTTTACAAAAACGTAAAATACAAGTAGGCGACAAAGTCGCCGGAAGGCACGGTAATAAAGGAATTATTTCCAAAGTTTTGTCTAGGCAAGAAATGCCGTTTTTACAAAACGGGAAACCTGTAGATATGATATTAAACCCTTTGGGAGTACCTTCTCGGATGAATGTAGGACAAATTTTTGAATGTTTACTTGGTTTAGCAGGAACCTTAATGAACAAACAGTATAGAATACCACCCTTTGACGAAAGATATGAGCAAGAAGCTTCTAGAAAATTAGTTTTTAATGAACTTCACAAAGCTAGTGAACAAACAGTTAATCCATGGGTTTTCGAACTGGAACATCTTGGAAAAACCAAGATTTTTGATGGAAAAACAGGAGAAATTTTGGAACAACCTGTAACCGTAGGAAAAGCTTATATGATGAAATTAATTCATCAAGTTTATGATAAAATGCACGCCCGTTCCACCGGAAGTTATGCAAGGATAACACAACAACCTGTACAAGGAAAATCAAAAGGAGGAGGTCAACGACTTGGAGAAATGGAAGTTTGGGCTTTAGAAAGTTTTGGTGTTGCTTCTATTTTACAAGAGATGCTTACTGTCAAATCTGACCATCTAAAAACTCGTACTAAAATACTTAGATCCATATTAGATGGGCATTCAGTACCTAAAGCTGAAACTGCTACGGAGTCCTTTCGCGTGCTTATTCGAGAATTACGATCTTTAGCTTTAGAATTGAATCATACTATTATATCAGAAAAAAACTTTCAGATAGAAAATAAATTCAATTTCAATCAAATTGCTTATGATTGACTCAAAGAAAAAACATCAAAAACTGAGAATTACATTAGTTTCGCCTGAACAGATTCGTGCTTGGTGTGAAAAAACTTTACCCAATGGAGAAAAGGTTGGACAAGTACTCAATCCAAGGACTATCGACTTAGTAACAAATAAACCAAAAAGAAACGGATTATTTTGTGAACGGATTTTTGGACCCGTGAAAAATGGAGTTTGTGCTTGTGAAAAAAAGCCTGGAGAAGAAAAGAAAGGCTTCCCCTTTGGAGATCGGAAAAAGAAAAAAACTTCCATTTGTGAACATTGTGGAGTTGAACTTGTAGACTCTCGAGTTCGAAGATACCGAATGGGGTACATTCAATTAGTATGTCCAGTAACTCATATCTGGTATTTCAAACGCATCCCTAGTTATATCGCGATGTTAATTGGGAAAAAAAATTCCGAAATAAAAGACCTAGTATACTGCAACGTGTGACTTGATCCTAAGTTCCGACTATACAGACCAAACTGTCATTCTAGCTATCATTAGAATGCTCTCAATTCTGACATGTCTTCCTCAGAATGAATACCATGAAGCTTAGAAAATAGTGAGAAATAGAAATTAGTCCAAGGTTTTATCTGCTTTTTGGCTTCGGTAAATAGGGATTAGTCTCTTTAAGTTGAATCAGTTTCCTCTCTAAAATAGACGCTAGCTATGGTTATAGAAATATAATCGTTGCATATAACTTTTCATAAGTATTCTAACCATCGAAGTGGGACAGAGACCTAAAAGATTAAGTTCAAAAAAAAAAAAACGAACAACAGACAAGTAAACCCCAAGTCTAAAAAATTTTTTTTCGAAAAAAACTATTGGGAAAAGACTACTCAATAATTCTATTTTGAAATTTTGCTAATTTTAGAACGTGAGCAATGGGTACTTTTTTGGATAGTTTTCTTTTGCTTATCCAAGCTAAAGAGAAGTTTTTTACCAAAACTTTTTAGAGTGACTTGAGTCGTATGAAAAGATAACTTTCACGTCCGATTCTAGAGGGAGATAGATAATCTATCCAAATATTTTTCTTGCTAGGCCCACAACTAATAGACCTACTATATCACGATTCCGGGGTCTATTACAACATGAAGACATTCCATCGTGGATGGATTTTATTGTTCCTTATATTTCTGGTTGGAATTTTGTCGAATTTCAAGAAAGAGAAATAGCTATTGGTGGAAATGCTATACAGAAACAATTAACTGGTTTGGATCTTCGTATTCTTCTGGATCAGTCATATATTGAATGGAAAAAGCTCTTAAAAAATTACAAAATTCAAAGAGGTAAAAACAAAATACAACAAAGAAACCATTTTTTGAGCAGACGCATAAAATTTGCTAAATATTTGATCCAAGCAAAAATCCAACCAGAATGGATGGTTCTATGTTTATTACCAGTTCTTCCCCCCGAATTAAGACCTATTTTTGCTTTGGGTCAACAAATGGTTGTGGAGTCAGATTTGAATAAACTTTATCAAAAAGTTCTTATTCGGAATAAGAATCTTCAAACTAGTTTCGAAATGCAAGGCGGTCCCTTTTATTCAACAGGAGATTTCTTGACTCTTCAAAAACGATTACTCCAAGAAGCCGTAGATGCACTTCTAGACAATGATAGAACCGTCGGACAACCGAGAAATTTTCATAATAGACCATATAAGTCATTTTCGGATGTGATTGCGGGTAAAGAAGGAAGATTTCGTACAAATTTACTTGGAAAACGAGTAGATTATTCAGGTCGATCCGTTATTATAGTGGGTCCTTCTCTGGCATTGCATCAATGTGGGTTACCTCGAGAAATGGCAATCAAGCTTTTTCAACCTTTTTTAATTCGTAGTCTTATTGGACGAGGTTTTGCTTCCAATCTGAGAGCTGCTAAAAATTTGATTCAAAAACGGAAAAACATTGTTTGGAAAATACTTAAAAAAGTAATGCTGGGGCACCCTGTATTGTTAAATCGAGCACCTACTCTCCACAAATTTGGAATATTAGCGTTTCAACCAATTCTAGTAAAAGAGCATGCCATTCGTTTACATCCATTAGTTTGTACGGGATTTAATGCAGACTTTGACGGAGACCAAATGGCTGTTCATGTACCTTTATCTCCAGAAGCTATTGTAGAAGCCCGTTTACTTATGTTTTCTTATACAAATATTTTATCTACAAGTCATGGAAGTCCTATTACAATACCAACACAAGATATGCTTCTTGGACTTTATATATTAACTGTTGAAAAACCACAAGATATTTACGAAATAAGATATCACCCATTTCAATCAAAAGAGATCATTTTTTTTAGAAAAAAGAATACTTATTTCTTAAGTTTTAATCATGTGTTCATAGCATTTCAAAAAAAACAAGTCCAATTAAACAACCCTTTATGGTTGAAATGGAAAGTAGCAAATGGAAGTATTCTTACCCCAACAGCCCGAGAAGTCCCTATTGAAATTCAATATCACCCTAAGGGCTTATCTCAGCAAATTTATGAACATTATGTGACTCAAAACGATCGAATAGAACAAATTATTTGTATATATATTCGAACGACCGTAGGTCGTGTTCTTTTCAATCGAGAAATCAAAAATGCTATAAAAACAACCTCAAAGCTTTTTGAATCCTCTCAAACGACGCCCGCTTTCTAAATCTCTTATCTTTTATGTGTACAGAGAGATCAAGGAGGTCTTTTATTTGAGGACTGGAATACTTTGCTGAATTAGATAATTGCGGAGGTTTCTTGTTATGAAACAAAAAAACCAAGTTCATTTTTATAATAAAGTGATGGATATAACTGCCATGAAAGAGCTTATTCAAAAATTAATTGATCTCTTGGGAATGACATGTACATCGCATATTTTGGATCAATTGAAATTTTTGGGGTTTCACCAAGCTACTGAAGCATCTTTTTCATTAGCAATTGATGATCTTTTAGCAGTGCCATCGAAAGGATGGCTTGTTAAAGAAGAAGACCAACAAGCTTTTTATTCGGAAAAGCAAAATATTCTCGGCAATTTGCATACAGTCGAAACATTACGTCAATTAATGGAAAGATGGCATACTACAAGTGAATTTTTGAAAGAAGAAATGCACCCTAAATTTCATATAATAGAACCTTTGAATCCAGTCTATATGATGTCTTTCTCGGGAGCTCGGGGAAATAAATCTCAAGTTCACCAATTACTAGGTATGCGAGGGTTAATGTCAGATCCCCAAGGAAAAATCGTGGATCTACCCATTCAGGGCAATTTCCAGGAAGGGCTCTCTTTAACAGAATATATAATTTCCTCCTATGGAGCTCGTAAAGGAGTTGTGGATACTGCTATACGAACAGCGGATGCTGGCTATATTACACGTAGACTTGTTGAAGTCGTACAACATATAGTTGTACGTAAAATTGATTGTGGTAGTACTCAAGGTATTTTTTATAGTCCCCATACAAAGATCGGAAAAATCAATTTTTTGAACAAGATAATGGGGCGTGTATTAGCAGATCATGTATATATAAATAAAAGATGTGTTGCTACGCGCAATCAAGAAATTAGTGCTGGACTTTTTAAGCAATTCGTCAGTCTTTCGGTCCAATCAATATCTATACGAAGTCCTTTTACTTGCAAAAGTCTATCTTGGATTTGTCAATTATGTTATGGTCAAAGTCTTAGTCACAATAACTTGATCGAATTGGGAGAAGCAGTAGGTATTATTGCCGGTCAATCTATCGGGGAACCGGGAACTCAATTAACATTAAGGACTTTTCATACCGGAGGAGTTTTTACAGGTAATATCGCAGGAACTATACGAGCGCCTTTCAACGGAAGGATTCAATTCAATCCAAAGTTAGTTTATCCTATTCGTACATATTATGGGCATCCTGCTTATATTTGTTCTAAAAGTTTATTTTTAATTATAAAGGATAGTGGTGATAAGTTGGATTATTCGATTATTCCAACAAAAAGTTGGATTTTTGTTCAAAATTACCAAAATGTAGAATCGGAACAACTTATTGCTGAAATTCATACTAAAATTTCTTTTTTAAAGGAAAAAGTTATTAAATATATATATTCAGAATTAAACGGAGAAATGCACTGGAGTACTCTTCTATGGCATGAACCAAAAAATGTCCAAGGTAATGTTCATTGTACACTTGAAGCGGGTCATTTATGGATATTATCAGGAACTATATGCAAACCAAGACTAGCTTTTCCGTTTCCTAAAGATCAAGATCAAGTAACTATTCCCTTGCTGATTACCAAACAGCAAAATGATTTCGACTCTTCTGTAGACAATTTACTACAAAATTTGTCCTTTTATCGTTCCGAAGAAAAATTCATTCAAAATAAATTTTTTATCTCTATTCCAAAATTTTTGGATAATTTTGATTGCAATATTAAAGGAAAGAAACAAACAAATCGCATTCTGGTTCCATTGCTTACTGTTTCAAAAAGACAAAAAAAGGAACATAGACTACTTTTTCCTAATTGTATTCTAAAAATTTCCCGAAATGGTCTTTTGAATAGAAATACAAGTTTCTATATATGGAACAATTCTCAATATAAGATTGTGAACTCAGAATTTCTAGAATGTATTTATTCGTCTAACAAATTTTTCTTGCTTGATCATATTTTTTGTCGAGTAGACACACAAAAAATCGGTAATAAAAAAAAACAAGTTTTTGGACTAGTCCAATTTCACAAAAAAAAACCAACTATTTTTGCGAAAATATTATCCATAAACATCTATTTTTATAGCTATAGAAAGATCAAAAAATCTTTACACATATTTAGACGCAAACAAAAAAATATTTTTAAAGAATTGCAACTAGAAAGGAACTATTTTCAAAAAAAAAGGGCTTACAAGAAAAAATCATTTGTATTACTACAAACCACCCTAGAATATCAAAAACCTAAGAATTCATCAAAAGTACGCTTTTGTACAGATCTTTTTAGAGAAGAAAACAAGTTACATATAAAAGAGAACAATTTTTTCCATGAAATCAAAAATCTCAAAACGAATGTTCATCTGATTTGGAATTGTTTAATTTTGATTTGGGAAAACAAATCGATAAAACCTAGGGAACCTAGGGCTTATACATGTATTACGTCCATACGAACAAAGAAGATTATTATCGACATGATTGAACTTAGTTTGACTCCGATAAATCAAAAACACAATCTAAAAAATTTAGTAATATTTTTTCATCAAGCTAAACTTTTATCTTCCAGCAAAAAGTATACAGCAACTTTTCGTTCATTATCTAAGGAAGATAAAAGTTTGTCTTGGATTATTCTAGCAACATCTGATTATTTTCAAATAAAACTATTACAAACTTTAGATATCATAAACGAATTTGAAGAAGTAAGTTTTTTAGGGCATTTATATCGTATTCATAAAGTTTTTCTAAATTGTAAGAAAAGATTGTTTAAGAGTCTTTACAACTATTTAAAAGTTTTCGAAGCCCCTAAATGTTATATTATGGACGAAAATAGCAAATTTTGGGAATCTCCAACAAAAAGAATTACTTTTTTTTCAAATTCAAAAAAGAACTGTGAGCAAAAATTTCCAATAAAAAATCTTGGCCAATTGCTTTGGCAAAAATTTGCTATATCAAGAAATGAATCATTTTCAGAATCAGGACAAATTATCGTTATTCGTGAAAAATCTTTAATAGTGCGATTAGCTAAACCCTACTTGGCTACTCCAAAATCTACTATTCATGGTAATTACGCAGAAATTATTAACCAAGGAAATTCGTTAATAACCTATTTGTATGAAAGATTTCAATCTAGTGATATAACACGAGGTCTTCCAAAAGTGGAACAATTTTTAGAGGCACATTCAAAAAATCCTGTAGTACAAAGTTTAGAAAATAGCTTTCGAAAATGGAACCAAGATATGACAATAACTCTTGGAAGTTTTTGGGGTTTAGTCATAAGTACTAAAATAACTTTGACGCAAGGTCAAATTCATTTAGTCAATCAAATACAAAAAGTTTATCAATCTCAAGGAGTACATATATGTGAGAAACACTTAGAGCTTATTATACAGCAAATGACCTCAAGAGTACTTGTGTCTAAGGACGTAATGCTTAATGTTTTTTTACCAGGAGAGCTCGTTTTCTTTTCGCGAGCACAAAAACTAGATCGGGCTTTCGACGAGGTAATCCACTATCAAACAAAAATTTTGGGGATAACAAAATCATCTTTTGAAACTACAAGTTTTATATCGGAGGCCAGTTTTCAGGAAACTACTCGAGTTTTAGCTAAAGCTGCTTTTCAAGGTCGGATTGATTGGTTGAAAGGACTGAAGGAAAATTTGATTCTCAGTAGTAAAATACCCGCCGGTACTGGAAAATGGAAAAAAAAAAAATCAAAAGGTTTCAAAAAGCGAAACTAAACAAAAAAATCTTCGTTTTTTTTTTTTTCTATTCTTTTTTTAGAATAGAAAACTAAAAATTTAGAAAAGTCATAGATTCCGTAGGAATGGAAATTCTTTTAGAGAAGAGAAAAGCAAAACATGACAAACGTTTTCAAAAAAAAAAGGCGTGTTTCTAAAAAGAATGTTTTCAAAGATATGATAAAAGTAGCAGTTCATCTCGGACATCAAAAAAATGAGTTGAATCCGAAAATGCGTTGTTATATTTTGACTGAACGTGGAAATTTACATATTATCAATCTAGTTCGAACAATTCTTTTTTTATCTGAAGCTTGCGATCTTTTAATGGATGCCGCGAGAAAACGAAAGGAATTCCTTCTAGTTGGCACGAAAGGGTATGCAGCTGATTTAATAGCATCAACTGCTAAAAAAACTGGATGTCATTATATCAACTACAAATGGCAGGGTGGCTTGTTAACGAATTGGTCTACCACAAAAGAAAAACTTGAGAGGTTTAGAAATTTGAAACAAAAATATAAGTCAGGGCTGTTCCATCGAAGACGTACGAAAAAAGAAATTGCACTTATTGAAAAGCAATTAGAACTTCTACAACAGTATTTAGAAGGAATTTTCTATATGAAAAAGTTACCTGATATTGTAATAATCGTTGATCAACAAAAGGAATCTACTGCTGTTAGAGAATGCAGAGCGCTGGGCATTCCTACAATTAGTTTAGTTGATACCAATTGTGATCCAGATTTCGTAGATATTCCAATTCCAGCCAATGATGATGCCCGTGGATCCGTTGGATTAATTCTGAACAAATTAATGTCAGCTGTTTCTTCTGGTTATAATAATTAGTCAAATCATTTTTCGAAGTAAGCGCAAAGCTCGCTCTTTATTTATTTTTTTTTTTAGTGAAAATTCAGAAATCATTCCTTCAGAAAAAAATAAGTGATTTTTTTGAAAAAGGATAATATGAACATATTGCAAAATAGTATTAGTATACTAAATAATTTCAATCATTTTGGAGAAATTTCTGGTGTAGAGGTAGGCCAACACTTGTATTGGCAAATAGGCGGGTTTCAAGCTCATGGACAAGTACTTATAACTTCTTGGTTTGTTATTGCTATTTTACTAGGTTTCGCTATTATAACTATTCGAGATCCGCAAACTATTCCAACCGGAAAACAAAATTTTGCTGAATACATTCTTGAATTTCTTCGGGATTTGACCAGAACTCAAATTGGCGAGGAACATTATGTTTCTTGGCTTCCTTTTATTGGAAGCTTATTTTTTTTTATCTTTGTTTCTAACTGGTCCGGTGCTCTTGTTCCTTGGGGTATTTTTCAAATACCGCACGGCGAATTGGCTGCACCTACAAATGACATTAATACTACAGTTGCTTTAGCTTTACTTACGTCAGTAGCCTATTTCTATGCGGGTCTTTCAAAAAAAGGATTAAGTTTTTTTGGTAAATATATTCAACCAACTCCAATATTGTTACCAATTAATATCTTAGAAGATTTTACCAAGCCTTTATCACTTAGTTTTCGACTTTTTGGAAATATTTTGGCAGATGAATTAGTAGTCGCCGTTCTTGTTTCTCTAGTTCCTTTAGTTGTTCCTATACCTGTAATGTTTCTAGGATTATTCACAAGCGGAATTCAGGCTCTCATTTTTGCGACTCTCGCTGCAGCTTATATAGGTGAATCCTTAGAAAATCATGATTAAATCATTTATAGGAATCCAATCTTAATAAAAGATTCAATGGACTAAGCTGAAAAAAAGTATACTAACTAGGTTTTTAGTATTATCAACTATTCAATACATTTTTTTAAGGAAAAGGAGATTATTATGAATCCTATTATTTCTGCCGCTTCTGTTATTGCTGCTGGGTTAGCCGTCGGACTTGCTTCTATTGGGCCGGGTGTTGGCCAAGGGACTGCTGCCGGTCAAGCTCTAGAGGGTATTGCGAGACAACCTGAAGCAGAAGGTAAAATACGAGGTACATTATTGTTAAGTTTAGCATTTATGGAAGCTTTAACTATTTATGGGTTAGTTGTTGCTTTAGCACTGCTATTTGCTAATCCTTTTGTTTGAGAATTCAATCTTCCCCTCTACGGAATTACTTGTCCTGGAGGGGCTGCCTCGAAACAAAAGTTTTCTACTGTTACTCTCTGAATAAGTAATGAGATCATAAATACCAAAAATTGAGCTGTTTATTTATAAACTTTTCTAAATTAATAAAACTAAGTACAAAAGGTGTTGGAATGACGGAATTTTTGATTTTGCCAAATTTTTATCTATAAGGGGAGACCATATGAAAAAAGTAATTGATTCTTTCGTTTATTTAAGCTATTGGCCCTTAGCTGAAGGCTTTGGATTAAATACTAATATTTTGGAAACAAATATAATCAATTTAAGTGTAGTGTTTGGCATACTCATATTTTTTGGAAAGGGAGTGTGTGCGAGTTGTAGTTTTGAATAATATAGCTGAGATGAACCAGCTGCGCTTTCAATAAGATACAAAAGTGCATAATCTCAACGAATTACTTCTATACGGGGACTAGAGAAGTACTACCGCATTTCGTAATTAATGAGTACGGAGAATGTTCGTTGAATGGTTAAAGCAGAACTGCTTAAAGTCCAAATTGAATAGAACAGGGTGTATTCTTTCCACCACTGTGTCTAGTGTTGTGTTAAAGGACATAGTTGGAGATTACTCCACTAGATAGATAATATTCATATCTCTGGAAACAATAAAAGAATCGGGATCTCCCAATTTATGTGAAATTGAACTAACAACCTACACAAAAGAGATATTATTCAAAGGAAAAAAACAACTTTGTCAAACAAAAAGAAAAAAAAAATTCCCCCTTGACAAAAGAGTCTTCATAGTTAAAAGATGTTTCATACCTCTTAAGCAGAAAGGCAGGCTTGGTACTGAAAACTGAGCAAGAGAGCCGAATGAAATGAAAATTTCATGTTCGGTTTGGGAAGAGATTATTTATTCAAATTTCGGGGATTAAAGAAGAGATGATCTACTTTCATTAAGTAATCTATTAGATAATCGTAAACTCAAGATTTGTCAAACTATTCAAAATTCAGAAGATTTATGTAACGGAGCTGCCGATCAACTTGAGAAGGCTCGAGCTCGGTTACGAGATGTTGAAAAAAGAGTAAATGAAATTCGAAAAAACGGATACCTACAAATTGAAGAAGAAAAAGAAAATCTCATTAAAGCTGCTTCAGCAAATTTAAAACAACTGGAAGATTCTAAAAATGAAACTGTTTGCTTTGAACAACAAATAGTAATTGATCAGGTAAGACAACAAGTTTCTTGTCAAGCTTTACGAAACGCTTTAATAACTTTAACTAACTGCTTGAATAACGAATTGCATTTATATATTATCGACTATAATATTGATCAGCTTAAAGACATGAAAAGAATTTTTGACTAGATAGGTTTTCCTTTTTTTCAAAACAGATATATTAGGAGGAGTCATGATAACTATTCGGCCTGACGAAATTAGTAGTCTTATACGTGACCAAATCGAGCAATATAATAACGAAGTCCAAGTGATTAATATGGGCATTGTACTTCAAGTAGGAGACGGTATTGCTCGTATTCATGGTCTTTGTGAAGTAATGGCAGGGGAATTGGTCGAATTTGAAGATGGTACAATCGGTATTGCTCTAAATTTAGAGACTAATAATGTTGGAGTTGTTTTAATGGGGGATGGTTTGACAATTAAAGAAGGAAGTTCCGTGAAAGCAACAGGTAAAATTGCGCAGATACCAGTAAGTGATGCTTTTTTAGGTCGTATTGTAGACGCTTTAGCCCAACCTATTGACGGCAGAGGTCCAATTTCTGCTTCGGAAGTCCGACTGATTGAATCTCCTGCTCCGGGTATTATTTCGCGCCGGTCCGTCTATGAACCTCTTCAAACAGGACTTATTGCTATTGATTCTATGATTCCTATAGGACGAGGTCAACGAGAATTAATTATTGGCGACAGACAGACTGGTAAGACAGCCGTAGCTACAGATACTATTCTTAACCAAAAAGGACAAAATGTTATATGTGTCTATGTAGCAATTGGTCAAAAAGCTTCTTCTGTAGCTCAAGTAGTTAAAACATTACGAGAACGTAGCTCAATAGAATATACTATTGTTGTATCCGAACCTGCAGATTCGCCTGCTACACTACAATATCTTGCTCCTTATACAGGAGCAGCTTTAGCTGAATATTTCATGTATAAAAAGCAACATACTTTAATAATTTATGATGATTTATCTAAACAAGCACAAGCTTATCGACAAATGTCTCTTCTATTAAGAAGACCACCTGGCCGGGAAGCTTACCCTGGAGATGTTTTCTTTTTACATTCGCGCTTACTTGAACGAGCAGCTAAATTAAATAATCAGTTGGGTGAAGGAAGTCTTACTGCTCTACCTATAGTAGAAACACAAGCTGGAGACGTTTCAGCGTATATTCCTACTAATGTAATTTCTATTACTGATGGACAAATTTTTTTGTCTGCCGATCTCTTCAATGCAGGGATACGCCCTGCCATTAATGTAGGTCTTTCTGTATCTAGAGTCGGATCCGCGGCTCAGATAAAAGCAATGAAGCAAGTAGCCGGAAAATTGAAATTAGAGTTAGCTCAATTTGCAGAGTTAGAAGCCTTTGCCCAATTCGCTTCTGATCTTGATAAAGGTACTCAAGATCAATTAGCAAGAGGTCAACGGTTACGCGAGCTACTCAAACAACCTCAATCAGCCCCTTTAAGTGTTGAAGAGCAAATAGCTACTATTTTTATTGGGACAAATGGATATCTAGATCGATTCGAAGTTCAATTTGTTAAAAAATTTCTAGATCAATTACGAGAGTATTTAAAAAATAGTAAACCTCAATTCGGAGAAATTATACGTACAACTAAGACATTAACCGAAGAAGCAGAAACGATGTTAAGAGAAGCTATTAAAGAACAAATTGAACTTTTTGTTCTTCAATTAAAAAAATAATGCGTCCAATAGGATTTGAACCTATATTTAAGGTTTAGAAGACCTCTGTCCTATCCATTAGACGATGGACGCTCTTTCTCTCTTTTTTTTTCTATGTTGATCACGAGTTTTCGTGATCAACTTAGAAAAAAATTTGGAATTCCATTGTTTTCTAGAATAGCAGGTAGCATTTCATGGAAATGGAACCCGCATAATTAGCTTGGAGGGTTAAAGGTTATGACACATTTCGAATGCTTCTAATTGAGAATCGAACACAAAATTTCATTTCATTCGGCTCATGGGGGATATCCAACTAGTAAAGGTTAGTTTCTCCCATATATGGGTTCATTTTTTTTTTTGTTTTTGTTAAGTCGATTTTTCTAAATGAAAAAAATAACTAGAAATTCCAACTTTCTGCTTGTTTCGTTATCTATTTATAGGTTTTGTGGTCTTCAGTAACCTAAGGGTCACCCAAGTGCAAACTTCAAATAAACGAAAGTCATCTATAACTAACTTGAATTTTTATTCTATTTTGGAGGAATTACCCGCCTGTTTTCCTTTTTTTATAGCCTTCTGCAAAATTCATTGTTACAATGAAATAATAAGAATAATAAAATGGAAAGGAAAAACGAAATAAAAAAAAAAAGGAGGGGACAAATGATATCAGAAGGTCAATTGTTGCTAGCCCTTGTTTTGGCTTTGATAACAAGTATTTTAGCTTTCCAATTGGGAAAAGAACTTTATGAATAATTATCTATTTAGTTTCTATCTAGAACAAAGAAAGTTTCTATCTAGAACAAAGAAAAAACTCTTTTTTTTGTCAAGACACGATAACTTAATCTTTTTATATATTCACAGCAAGTGATGAACTTAATCTTTTTCTCGCTAGGAGAGATGGCTGAGAGGACCAAAGCGGCGGATTGCTAATCCGTTGTACGGACAATCCCGTATCGAGGGTTCGAATCCCTCTCTCTCCGTTATGTTATTATTGATTGAAATTAATTAACCTTCTTCTTTACGGCCAGGATTACGCCCTGGGTCATTTGATAGAAATCCAAAGATAAAAAGGGAAATAAAGAAAATCACTATTGTATAAACAAATACCTTAAGAGTAAGCATTGCGTAATCTCCGAGATCTTTAATTAGATTAATAAATAAAAACACATATTTTTTTTTAGCGAAAACTTACGACTGCTTGCCAAACAAAAGCCAATAGAAAAAAAAACACGGGAATTATTGGCATTATATTCACAAGTGGATCAAAATTCGCATAAGCTTCGGGTAGTTTACAAAAAAAAAGATTGCTTGAAACAACAAAAGTATTTTGGAAAAAAAGAATAGTTAGCATTACAGGTCTCCATCAATCAGTTTTGAGTTTATATTGTTTAAAAAGGAATCGTTTGACTGAAAATTTTTTCAGACATTATTTTACTAGATCTAATAGAAAAAGATCAACCCCCCCCCTCTCCTAATTTTGAACTTTTTCAAAATTATGACCAAATAATATCTAAGTTCTATTTCTATTACACTACACAATGTTGAAAAGCAGAAAACATAATAATGGGACGTCGCCAAGCGGTAAGGCAACAGGTTTTGGTCCTGTTATTACAAAGGTTCGAATCCTTTCGTCCCAGAAAACTTTTCAGTCCAAAATATCTTTTCGGACTATGGATTCTTAGATATTATCCAAAAACCACGTTTATGAACTTGACAAATTCCTAGTTTGTTGGATATTATGCGAATACTGGCCCCTATCGTCTAGTGGCCCAGGACATCTCTCTTTCAAGGAGGCAGCGGGGATTCGACTTCCCCTAGGGGTACGAGAAAAGGAGTGGTTTAAAAAGTCTTTTCTCTTTCCGGGTCGATGCCCGAGTGGTTAATGGGGACGGGCTGTAAACTCGTTGGCATTATACCTACGCTGGTTCAAATCCAGCTCGACCCAAAGCTTTAGTTTCAATGTTGTTAGATAGAAAAGAGAACAAGCAGATACTTGCTGGGAAGGAAAAAAAAGATCGAACCAAGTTTACTAAAAACTAAAAAAAGTAAAGGGATTGTAGTTCAATTGGTTAGAGTACCGCCCTGTCAAGACGGAAGTTGCGGGTTCGAGTCCCGTCAGTCCCGATCTATTCTATCAAGTTCTTTTTGCTATGAGTAAAAAGAACTTTTTCCATCTTTGATTTTGATATCTATCCGCAGATATTTTCTATACCTTCACATTTTCTTTCTATTCTAGAGATAACAGAAATAGGAAAAAGTCTGCTATCGAGATCGAACCGATTAGCATCACATTACAAGTGCGATGCTCTAACCTTTGAACTAAGCAAAACAGTCTAATGCTGCAATAGTTGATTTATGCGAAACTATTCTAGAACAAACTAATTTTTTCTTGAAAAAAAAGAAACGTCTAGCTTTGTTTTTGAGTTTGAACATTTTGAAAATTTGTTGATCTGAATACTAGGCTTCTTACACTTAAGTAGAAGGGGATATGGCGGAATTGGTACACGCTACGGACTTGATTAAATTGAGCTTTAGTAGGAAATCCTACTAAATGATAGCTTTCCAATACAGGGAAACCCGAGATAGTTCGAATGGGCAATCCTGAGCCAAATCCAAGTCAGAGGATTCTCTGACTAAAAAAGGTAGATAGGTGCAGAGACTCGATGGAAGTTATTCTAACTATGAATATCATTCAAATCAACTGGATTTCATTTTCTAGAGAGAAAAGAAATCCGTTATAGAGCGAATAAAGAGAGAGCCCATTTCTACATGTTCTTTTCAGCACCAATGAAATTTGGAGTAGTCAGAAAATCCGTTGGTCTACGAGACCTTGAGGGTTCAAGTCCCTCTATCCCCAAGTTTGGGAAAATATTGCAAATATTAGTGTTGGATTGACTAATTTATTAGTTTATTTTAAAATAAAGGGTGAGCATAGTCATAGTAAGTTTAGTTATCACTCTGTGAGAAAAAATTCGTGTTACCGGCCGGGATAGCTCAGTTGGTAGAGCAGAGGACTGAAAATTCTCGTGTCACCAGTTCAATTCTGGTTCCTGGTATTCAATTCTGTTTTGATTACTATTAAGTAAAGTAATTTAAAGCTTTATCCTTATGCTGTGATTTCGATTAATTCTTTTTTTAGTCGAACCTTCTTGGTAAAGCAGAATCCAAATCATATTGTCTTGATGACTCTTCTTTTTGCTTGATATTTTTTTCTATTTCTCACAAAATCTCATCCATCTTGCAAAGAGTTTTTCTTTGATGAACATAGACTAAGACCTAGATTTTGATTTCTTATACACCTCAAAGTTCATAAAGTAATAACCATTTTTCTGAGGTTTCATACTCGTTATATACTTTGAATGGAGATGAAACCGAGACCATATCATCTCAACTCAGATGAATCAATATTTCTATTGCTTCTAATCGTACTATTTTTCTTATAAACAGATCCTTTTCTGTTAAACAGATCCTTTTCTGCATTTTTCATTTTATTGAATCAATTTGATGAGAAAAGAATATTATCTATGTTTTAATATATCATTGTTTGCAAAAATGTTATTTATATGTATATATATGACCTACTTAACTCAGTGGTTAGAGTATCGCTTTCATAAGGCGAGAGTCATTGGTTCAAATCCAATAGTAGGTATAAATCGAAATCTTCTAAGACTGGCTCGAGCCCCCCCGAAAAAAAGGGGGGGGGGGGGGGGAGCTCTAATTGGGTAAAACTGCGTTTATAGCTTCTAATCTGGTTCTAGCTCTTTTGATAGCTAGATCAACTTCAATTTTTTGTCTTTTGCCTAGAACTCGATTTGCGTTAGCTTTAGCTTGTTGAAAAACTTCTTGTGCTTCTTGAGGATCAATGTCAACACCCTTCTCTGCATCATTTACCCATAAAATAATTTGATTTTGCTCTATCTTGGCAAAACCACCCATCAAAGCAATAGTAGACCATTTTTCATTAATACGTATTTTCATAACCGCTATATCCACAGCAGTAACAAGTGAAGCATGGTTTGGTAAGATGCCAATTTTACCACTATTAGTGGAAAGTATGATTTCTTTTACTTGGGAATCCCAAACAACTCGAGTAGGAGTTAATACACGAAGATTTAGTGTCATTTTTTGAAATTCAAATTTTACTTATTAATAGCCTTCGCGGTAGATTTCTCTTATCATTTTATAACTTCATCGATATTACCAATCAAGTAAAAGGATTGTTCAGGGAGACCATCTAAATCTCCGGCAAGAATCATTTGAAAACCTCTTGTTGTTTCAATAAGACTAACATATTTCCCTGGGGAACCCGTAAAAACCTCTGCTACAAAAAAGGGCTGTGATAAAAAACGTTCAATTTTTCGTGCTCTGGCTACAGTTAATCGGTCTTCTTCTGATAATTCATCTAGTCCAAGAATAGCTATAATATCTTGAAGTTCTTTGTAACGTTGCAAGGTTTGTTTCACTTCTTGTGCAATTTCATAATGTTTTTCACCTACAATCCTAGGTTGAAGCATAGTAGATGTGGAATCTAATGGGTCAACTGCTGGGTAGATTCCTTTGGCAGCTAATCCTCTAGAAAGTACAGTAGTAGCATCCAAATGTGCGAATGTTGTAGCAGGAGCGGGATCAGTCAAGTCGTCCGCAGGTACATAAACTGCTTGGATAGAGGTTATAGACCCTTTTTTAGTAGAAGTTATTCTCTCTTGCAAAGAACCCATTTCTGTACTAAGGGTTGGTTGATAACCTACAGCAGAGGGCATTCTGCCCAATAGAGCGGATACTTCAGATCCAGCTTGAACAAAGCGGAAAATATTATCTATAAATAAAAGTACATCTTGTTCGTTCACATCTCGGAAATATTCTGCCATAGTTAGGGCGGTTAAACCAACTCTCATACGAGCTCCTGGTGGTTCATTCATTTGACCATAGACCAGAGCTACTTTGGATTCTGTTATATTTTTTTCATTGATTACTCCGGATTCCTTCATTTCCATGTAAAGATCATTTCCTTCACGAGTACGTTCTCCTACGCCGCCAAAAACGGAAACACCACCATGAGCTTTAGCTATGTTATTGATTAACTCCATAATTAGCACTGTTTTACCCACTCCTGCTCCCCCAAAGAGACCAATTTTGCCACCACGTCGGTAAGGTGCTAAAAGGTCCACGACTTTAATGCCTGTTTCAAAAATTGCCAAATTAATATCTAATTGTGAAAAGGCAGGGGCGGGTCGATGAATAGGAAATGTTGTACTTGTGTCTATAGGACCTAAATTATCAACAGGTTCTCCAAGAACGTTGAAAATTCGTCCCAGAGTCATTTTACCAACGGGTACACTAAGAGGAGCTCCTGTATCAATTACTTTCATTCCTCTCATCAAACCGTCTGTCGCGCTCATAGCTACAGTTCTAACTGTATTGTTTCCCAATAACTGTTGTACTTCACAAGTAATATTAATTTCCTTACTGCCTATTTGACCTTTCACAATCAAAGAATTGTAAATATTAGGTAGATTCCCCAGAGGGAAGGATACATCCAGTACCGGACCAATTATTTGAGTAATATGTCCTACATTTTTTTGTATCTTTGTTGATACAAAAAAAAGAAAACTTTGGGTTCTCATAAAAATCAAAATTAAAAGCATGATTGAAAAAATCCAAGAAGTCCGTATCAAATCAATTGAATCAGTCAAAAACTAACTCGATTTTATTTTACTCTTTTGTAGTAGGTTAATAGCATAATTCAATCTTTTTTTGTTTTACATGTTCAATGAATAAGAAAATAAACTACATCTTTTTTATATTTATACATTTATCCTAGAAATATTCTGAGAAGAATGACTTTTCAAAGTAAAAATTGTTCAAAGTAAAAATTGGGTTGCATTATATATAAAAAAATTTTAAAATAAAAAGTGTATCCAAAATCTACCAATAAGGAAGAAAAGAGTCTATAAAAGAAAATGTCGAGCAGACCTCGTTCTTGTCAGAAATATGATTTGATTTAGGGAGGGACTTATGTCACCAAAAACAGAAACTAAAGCAAGCGTAGGATTTAAAGCTGGTGTTAAAGATTATAGATTAACTTATTATACTCCAGAGTATCAGACTAAGAACACTGATATCTTGGCAGCATTCCGAGTAACTCCTCAACCCGGAGTACCGCCCGAGGAAGCAGGCGCAGCGGTAGCTGCTGAATCTTCTACAGGTACATGGACCACAGTTTGGACTGATGGTCTTACTAGTCTTGATCGTTACAAAGGACGATGCTATGATATCGAACCTGTTCCGGGAGAAGACAATCAATTTATTGCTTATGTAGCATATCCTTTGGACCTTTTTGAAGAAGGTTCTGTTACTAACATGTTTACTTCTATTGTGGGGAATGTTTTTGGTTTTAAAGCTCTACGAGCTCTACGCCTAGAAGATTTGCGAATTCCTCCTGCTTATATCAAAACATTTCAAGGTCCACCTCATGGGATCCAAGTAGAAAGAGATAAATTAAACAAATACGGACGTCCTTTGTTGGGATGTACCATCAAACCTAAATTAGGTCTATCTGCTAAAAATTACGGTAGAGCAGTTTATGAATGTCTTCGTGGCGGACTAGATTTTACTAAAGATGATGAAAATGTAAATTCTCAACCCTTTATGCGTTGGAGAGATCGCTTTGTTTTTTGCGCGGAAGCTATTTATAAAGCTCAAGCTGAAACAGGTGAAATTAAGGGACATTACTTAAATGCTACTGCGGGTACATGTGAAGAAATGATAAAAAGAGCAGTATTCGCAAGAGAATTAGGGGTTCCGATTGTTATGCATGATTATTTAACAGGAGGTTTCACTGCAAATACCACTTTAGCTCATTATTGCCGAGATAATGGCTTACTTCTTCATATTCATCGTGCAATGCATGCAGTTATTGATAGACAAAAAAATCATGGTATGCACTTCCGTGTACTGGCTAAAGCATTACGAATGTCCGGTGGAGATCATATTCATGCCGGTACTGTCGTAGGTAAACTTGAAGGAGAACGAGAAATTACTTTAGGTTTTGTGGATTTACTTCGTGATGACTTTATTGAAAAAGATCGAAGTCGTGGTATTTATTTCACGCAAGATTGGGTATCTATGCCAGGTGTTCTGCCTGTTGCTTCAGGAGGTATTCACGTTTGGCATATGCCTGCTTTGACCGATATCTTTGGAGATGACGCTGTATTACAATTTGGTGGAGGAACCTTAGGACATCCTTGGGGAAATGCACCGGGTGCCGTAGCTAATCGGGTTGCTTTAGAAGCTTGTGTCCAAGCTCGTAATGAAGGACGTGATCTTGCTCGTGAGGGGAATGAAGTAATTCGTGAAGCTTGTAAGTGGAGTCCTGAACTAGCTGCTGCTTGTGAAGTATGGAAAGAAATCAAGTTTGAATTTGATAGTGTGGATACGCTATAGTAGTTTCAACTAGGAAACTTTTGATTTCTATTTTTCGGGGGGTCTGGGGGTCTACCCAGACTCTTTCATTGATTCTTGTTGGAGTTTACTTAGTATTTTTGGTCAGGAGTTAGCAGCTCAGTGGAAAAGAGCCCACGGTTCCAGACCATGATGTCAAGGGTTCAACCCCCTTCTAGCTCATAATAGATTTCATATAGAAAAAACTTTATACACTTCCAGATGTGCGATTTTTCTTTCTAGCATTGTCTGTGAATAATATACAATGTTAGAAAGAAAAAGAAACAAATTTCTATTTTTTTCTATGGTAAATTCTAACTTATCTTCCATTTTTGTACCTATAGTGGGTTTAGTTTTCTCGGCCCTTACAATGGTACTTTCTTTTTTGTACATCCAAAAAGATGAAATATTATGAAAACGAAGAATTAGTTTCCCAATCTTAAAAATGTTGATACAAAGCTAGTGAAAGTAAGGAATAGCCCGTCTCGCCCTTGCTTATTCCTTCTCTTCACTTCAATTTAATTGAGATATGACTTATATGAATCATCAATCAAAAAGGCTTTGGATAGAGTCTATCCAAGGTTCTCGAAGAAAAAGTAATTTTTTGTTTGCCTCTGTTCTTTTTGCAGGTGCATTAGGTTTTTTTCTAGTTGGATTTTCAAGTTATCTTGGCAGGAACCTTATACCCCTACTGTTTTTTGAAATTGAAAAAATACTTTTTATTCCACAAGGGATTATAATGTGTTTTTATGGTATTGCAGGCCTTTTTTTTAGCTTTTATTTTTGGTGTACAATTTTTTTTGATGTGGGTAGTGGTTACAATCAGATTGATGAAAAAAAAGGAATTATATGTCTTTTTCGTTGGGGATTCCCAGGAAGAACTCGTCGTGTTTATTTACGATTTTCTATCGAAAATGTTCAGATGATCACAATGCAAGTACAAAAAAGTCTTTTTTCTAGCCACCATGTCCTTTATATGAAAGTAAGGGGATTACCAGACATTCCTTTAGCTCGTACTGGGGAAAAAATTCATCAAAAAGAAATGGAACAAAAAGCTGTAGAATTAGCTCGTTTTTTGCGTGTGTCTATTGAAGGAGTTTGATTAGACATAGACAATTCTATAAAAATATTTGTAGTTTTCATTTTAAAAATGAATTGAGAAGAATCCATGGGTTTGATACCTCATTCTATAATTCGTATTATATCTCGACTTCGATCAGAACTCATGAATAAATCAAGTTCATTAGTTATTCATCACATAGAAGTTACACAAAATAGAGCAGCTGTTTCTTTACGATATGTTGCATGTTTTATAGTATTGCCGTGTCTAATTTCTATTTCACTAGAAAAATGCGTAGAATCGTGGGTCACTTTTTGGTGGAATACTAGTTCATCCAAAATATTAGATTATTTACAAGAAGAAAATAATCTAGTAAGAGTTAGTCAAATAGAAGAACTTTTGCTCTTTGAAACAACAGTAGAAGATTTTTCGGAAACACATTTAAAAAAAAATTTTTTGTTCGAGTTGTACAAAAAAGATTGTATCCAAATAGTTACACATTTAGGAACAAATCTTTTAGAATTTATTATTCTAAGCACTTTTCTTTTTATGAGTCAAAAAAAGCTTACAATTTTCTTTTCTTGGATTCGAGAAATTTTCTATAGTATAAACGATACAATGAAAGCCTTTTCAATTCTTTTAATGACTGATCTATGCATTGGGTTCCATTCACCTCATGGTTGGGAAGTCCTTATCAGTTGGATTTCTGAAAATTATGGATTTGTGCATAATGACCAAATCATTTTTAGTCTTGTTTCAACTTTTCCTGTTATTCTAGATACAATTTTGAAATATTGGATTTTCCGCCGATTTAATCGTATATCTCCGTCTCTTGTAGTAATCTATCATTCGATGAATGAATAAAAAATCAGGCCTTTTTTCTTCTCGATTTATAATATTAAAGAATAAATGTAAAATGAAAAACCATCTTTAGGTTGAATAATAAATGAAACGGAGATAAAGAATAGTTCTCGATTCTTCAAAAAAAAAATTTAAACGAAAAATGATGGAAAAAAAAAATGTTTCTGATTGGATTAGAATATTAGTGGTTCTATCAATCTCCACTTTCATAACGATAAATATAACAACTCGTATTTCTTTTTCAAAAGCATATCCTATTTTTGCCCAAAAAAGTTATGAGAATCCTCGAGAACCTACTGGACGTATTGTATGCGCCAACTGCCACTTGGCTAAAAAACCTGTAGAGATCGAAGTTCCGCAATCTGTGCTTCCTAATAGCGTTTTTGAAGCAGTTGTGAAAATTCCTTATGACACACAAATCAAACAAGTTCTAGTTAACGGGAAAAAGGGAAACTTAAATGTAGGAGCTGTTTTAATCTTACCCGAAGGTTTTGAATTAGCTCCTCCGGATCGTATTTCTCCTGAAATAAAAGAAAAAATAGGTAATCTACCTTTTCAAAATTATCGCCCCTTCCAAAAAAATATTCTTGTAATAGGTCCTATTCCTGGTCAAAAATACAAGGAAATTGTATTTCCAATCCTATCCCCGGATCCTGCTCTAAAAAAAGAATCGCACTTCTGGAAATATCCTATATATGCCGGAGGTAATAGAGGAAGAGGTCAAGTTTATCCTGATGGTAGCCAAAGCAATAATACAATATTTAATGCTTCATTAACGGGTAGAATCAGCAAAATTTTACGTAAAGAGAAAGGGGGATACGAGGTACTGATTGAGAATATATCGCAAGGCCGATCTGGTGTTGACATAATACCTCCGGGCCCCGAACTTCTTGTTTCGGAAGGTGATTTTGTTAAGGCAGATCAACCATTAACAAATAATCCTAATGTGGGTGGATTTGGTCAGGTAAATGCGGAAATAGTACTGCAAGACCCATTTCGTATTCAAGGTCTTTTATTCTTCTTAACGTCGGTTGTTTTGGCGCAGATTTTTCTGGTACTTAAAAAGAAACAATTTGAAAAAGTTCAATTATCCGAAATGAATTTTTAGCTCGTATTTTCTCTTTTTTTTTTTTTTCGTTTTTATGATAGGTCATCATACTTTGACTAAAAGTTTGAAAGATGCCGACCTTACCTTTTAAGGTAAGGTCAGTTAAGTATATTTTTCTTATTATAGGGATGACCCTAATCCTGAATAGGAGCCGTAGAAAAAGATACCGACCAAACTAATTACAAGAATACCCGTTACGGTACCTACCAACCAAAGAGGTATTCTCCCGGTAGTATCAGCCATGTTTATTACTCCTCTTCCATTTTATTGAAATTTAATAGTTATACTCAAAAAAAAAATCGTCCTAAATTTTGTTATAAATCATTTCTTTCAGAATGAAAAAAAAAAAATTTGTGTGTTTTTTTTTTTAATTGAAAAAGTAACTGGAGAATAAAACAGCAAGTACAAAAATAAGTAACAATCCCCAGTATAGGCTGGTACGATTTAATTCTACACTTTGTTCGTTCGGATTTGATTGTGTCATAGCTTAATATTTTATCGTTGGATGAACTGCATTGCAGAAATGGATCCCAAAAAAAAGACTGTAGGGACAGCTAAACCGTGAATAGCCAGCCATCGAACGGTAAAAATTGGATAGATTCTATCTATAGTCATTAGTGTCTCCTAAAAAGATTTAGTAAAATGCTCCAGCTGTTCTAAAGAATCAAAACGGCCAGTTATTAAAGGAACTTCCTGTTGATTTTCTGTGAAATACTCGTTTGGTCGAGGACTTCCAAAAACATCATAAGCCAACCCTGTACTGACGAATAACCAACCTGCAACAAACAGAGAAGGTATAGTAATGCTATGAATAACCCAGTATCGAATACTTGTAAGAATGTCCGCAAAGGATCGTTCTCCGGTATTTCCAGACATATGCAACTCCAATAATAATGAATTAATGAATATTAATTCTATTTTATATCGGCAAAGGGAATTGATCCCCTAAACTAGAAAATACAAAAGCAGAAAAAGGTTTTTACGGTCTTTTCTTTTGTAAATTCTAAAAATTAAAATAAGTTAGGATGGATTTCTACTTGACCATTATACTAACAATTTGATAGAAAATTGTTTGAACCACTCTTTAATTCAAATTAAAAAGAAAATATATCTTTTTTTTATATTATAGAAACGTCGGTACTATATCTTACTTATTATAAAACTTTAGTTATTTATCTCTTAAATATATCATTATTGAATTGATTTTAGTTGTTTCATGCCTATTCTAATTAGTTATTTTGGGTTTTTATTAGTTTTTCTTTTTTTCACCTTAATTCTATTTATTGGGTTTAGCAAGATAAGACTTATTTAAATCAATTTTTGTCAAAAAAAAACGTTTGATTATGGAATTCCATCGCGATTTCATGGTACTATTTGATATAGCTATAATTTCTAATTTTTTGAATGAAAATGGTTGAAACTCTGTTATCCGGGATTGTATTAGGTTTAATTCCTATTACTTTGGCTGGACTTTTTGTAACAGCATATTTACAGTATCGACGCGGCGATCAGTTGGAGTTTTAATTCAGGCACTGAATTATCAGAATCACGCTCTGTAGGATTTGAACCTACGGCATTAGGTTTTGGAGACCTACGTTCTACCAAGCTGAACTAAGAGCGCTTTTTTGGGATATGACTTAATCCACTCTCTGTGATTAAAGACTAGCTAGTCCGATTAGTTTTAATGAATAGATAGGGATGACAGGATTTGAACCTGCGACATTTTGTACCCAAAACAAACGCGCTACCCAAGCTGCGCTACATCCCTTAGAATCAATGGATTAATCAACAATGTTATTTTAATCTCTAATACATACGAAAAGTCTTTTTTTTCGACAAAATAGAAAATTCAAACGCCGTCATACTATAAGAAATTAGTAACGTTTCTTACCTAGGTTAGGTAATGGTAGAATTAGTCGACTTTTTAAAGTACTTTTAAATATAAAAGGAAAATAAATGCTTTATGCAATATATAAAAAAATATCTTTCGACAGCACCCGTTTTAGCAACTTTATGGTTTGGTTCTTTAGCTGGTTTTTTAATTGAAATAAATCGGTTTTTCCCGGATGCTCTTAGTTTTCCTTTTTCTTTTTAACGCTCTATATTATAAAAAAAAAGGATTTGAAATAAATTGATGGAACTAGGAATATATCGCCTGACGTTCTTTTTTTGATTCAAAAAAATAAATAAAATAGACTACTACAAAAATGTCAGAAAACATAGGCGCACGAGTGGTAATTTTTTTAGAATGTATTAATTGTAACCTTTTTAGATATACAACTAAAAAGAATCGATACAATACATCCATGCCCTTGGCATTAAAGAAATTTTGTCCTTTTTGTTTGAAACATACCATTCACAAAGAGAGAAAGAAATAAACGGAATACATAACAACAACAGTTCACAGAAACTATTTTCTCATAAACCTTTTATTTAAACGATATTAATATGTCTAAGCAATCTTTTGATTTTAAACGATATAAGCCTGAGATACCATCTGGTAGTCGGAAACGTTACCCAAAAGTTCCAAAAAAACCTAATCTAATAAAGTCAGAGAATCAGATCAATTATAAAAATATGAGTCTAATTAATCAATTTATTAGCCAGCGCGGAAAAATCTTATCCAGGAAAGTGAATAATTTGACCTGTAAACAACAACGTCTTATATCTATTGCTATTAAACGAGCTCGTATTCTAGGGTTGCTACCTTTTATGGTCAAAAAAAAGTTGAAAAAATTGTAATTTTTGCGTTTTTTTATGAGTGACGTCAAAGTTCATGATTTTCCATTTCCCGGAGGGGATCCCCGGGGATTTTTTTTTTCTTTTTTATGCCAAAATGTTTTTCGAAATGATATAAAAAGAATTATTCTCTAATGTAGCTATTTGCGCAAGTGTTTTCCGATTTGAAGGTAACCGCTTTTTGTACATACAGTTTATGTATTTATTGTAAGGAACCCCTAAACGACGAACTGCTGCATTAATTCGAACAATCCACAAGCAGCGAAAATTTCTCTTTTGTTTCAGTCGATCGCGCTTAGCCGAGGTTAGAGCTTTTTGCTTCTGCTGCTTAGCAGCTCGGAACTGTTTGGAATGGGACCCGTGAAATCCTGACGCAAAAGCGAGATTTTTGTTTCGGCGACGTCGAGTTATATATCCGCGTTTTACTCTGGTCATTAATTTAAATTCTTATATATATATGTTTAGTTTATTTATATACTGACTTTTCTTTTTTGGAAAAGAAATGTTCCAAAGGCTTTAGCTATTCTAACCTTCCCAACCAAAAAGAATCACTTATTTCACTAAAAGATTTGAATAATTATGGGTTTCTTCGTCTATATGGTTCTTTCTCTAACGGCGAGGTCCTCTCTATATGCCGGAGCTAAAACTAAAAGAGTATGCTTTTGGTAATTTGTATTATCTACCGTCTTCAGCTCTACCCCTCCCCCCCCCAAAAAAAAGGAAATTTCTTTAAAAACTTCAAAAAATTTAAAGTACAGTAACGACATGTTATTTCGAGAATTAGCGGAGTAGCTGATCTTATTTTTCCGTCATTTGCAACAAAAAGAAGTTTTTCATTTTGATGATTCCCTGCTCCGAATGACTGTTTTCTGCCAAAGAGGAATTGCTTTTCATCTCAGATCCAAGTGATTGGATTTGCACCAACAAAAACCATAAATTTCATCTTCCTAGAGATGATAGATCTTTACTTTTTGATAACAAGAAAGCTCTTCTTGGAAGAACGTTCTAGTTTTTTCTGATCTAAACGAGTCGCACATACACCCTAGCACAAACTCCTCTGCGTTGAGGACATTTTTGAAGAGCACGAGAACTGCCTACCTTTTTTTTTGGTTGTCTCGCAATTCTAATAAGTTGAGGAAGTGTGGGCATTTTGGTGGTTAATTCAATTTTACTGGTTAGGATCAATCCTAACCAGGCTTTAGAAAACTCTTTTTTTTTATCTTGAACTTCTCTCTATCCTAGAGTTGATTATTTATTCGTCGAATTGTAGAGAAAGGTTTTGCTCAATCTTGTACAGCACCTTTAGTGCTTCTAATCTTTCTAGCTCTTCTAGCTTCTTCTAAAACATGGTTTGGGATTAGCCCAAAACCTTCGTTTCCTTCTTCTGGAATTTCAAAGGGAGGTTCTTCCTTGTTTGGTTCCCACATTGGAAGTGCTACTCTATCAACAAGTCCGAAATCAACTGCTTCCTCTGGTGACATGTAAGTATTTTTGTCAAGGGCATTTTCTATTAATTCTTCGAATTGGGGTGTTCTGAGACAATAACATTGTACAATCATTTTTCGCAACTGTTGAACAAAAAAAGCGTCCTTCGCAAAAAGCCAGGCTGGTCCATCACGAAGAGATGCTCTTGGTTGGTGGATCATTATTCTACTATGAGGCCCTGTATTACGAAATCCAAAGGTTCCGGCACTTAAAACTAAGGTTGCTGTTGAAGCAACTAGGCCAAGACCGATTGTATGTATTGTTTCTCTAAGCTGAAGCATAATATCAAAGATACTTAGACCGGGTAATATAGCTCCGCCACACGAGTTTATATACATGAAAATCTGTCTACTTTTTCCTTTACGTATATCGTCTATAAACAAGTAAAGCAAAATACCTACAAATATACTTCCGATATCTTCATCAACGGGTTGCCCTAAAAAAATACAACGAGTTCTAGACATTACGTCGATTGGAGTAGATAAGAGCAATCTCTCCTTGTGAACCGTACGTGTACTTTTCCCAACATACGGCTCTAGTCGCTAGGAAACGAAAAAGGCTATTTGTTTTCCAAAACTTGGTCCAATTTTTTTTTGTAACGCTAATAATTCTAAATTTCAAAAGTATTGGACTACTTTCTGAAACGTTTAAAATTAAACAAAACAGTTTGCTTGTTCCCTTTACCGAGTTCTGCATCTAATCTTTAGGTTTTACTTCTATTCCTATACAAATGATATGTTATTCCTCTTACTTATAGATTAAGGAAGTTTATGTAAGTTAGGTTTATATACTAAGATGACTAAGAGTAGAATATAATTAATATATATAGATTATATCTGCTCAAAAGTTGGATGGGCGGAAATGAATGAAATTTCAAAATAACCTTGGATTTAACTTTCTTTTATAGTATAAAAACGAACAATATAAAAATACTTTATGCGTTGGGTTCTTTTCCAAAAAAAATGATCCAATAAAGTAAAAATCATTCCATCAGACGGGAAATGAATGGAAAAATTCCATAAAATCGATACGAGATTCAAGTCACACTATAAGTCAGCCCAGTCCAAAACTTCTTCTTTTGTTTCTTTTTTCTTTTTATTATCTTTGTTTTCCGGCTCTTTATCCTCTCCTGTTTCGTTATCTTTTGCCAAAGTCATAATAGGTGCCTCATGCATTCTATTATTCTTAGTTTTTTTTGATCCTAGAACCGGAAAAGTACATGGGGTCTCATTCTTTCGTTTAGGCTTAGGTATTGTTGTCTCTTCAAAAAAGTGATTAAATTGAATCTCTTGAGGAGTTCTATCATCTTCTTTTCTTGACGGAGGGTCATCTTCACCAAAAAAACGAACTTTTGGGATACCAAGGGGCATTTTTTTTAGATCCTTTTTTTCTCTTTTTATTCTCCTTCTTCTCTTTCTTTTTGTTTTCCAAATTTTGTAAGTATTTTTTTTTTTTTGTTTTGAATGGTACCAATCCTTAAATTTTGTAAATTGAAACATAAAAGATAAAATATTTTTGCTTCTCCTACCGGTGTTTTTATTCAACATAGTTTTATAAAAGGAAGGATGATCCAACCTAAAATTCAGTGTGTTTTTATAATGTAAGAAAGTTCAATCTTTTTTTTTGAAAAAGAGGTGTTTAATGGGTTTACCTTGGTATCGTGTGCATACTGTTGTCTTGAATGATCCTGGCCGGTTAATTTCTGTGCATATAATGCATACAGCTTTAGTAGCGGGTTGGGCCGGTTCAATGGCTTTGTATGAATTAGCAGTTTTTGACCCATCTGATCCTGTTCTTGATCCTATGTGGAGACAAGGTATGTTTATTTTACCTTTTATGACTCGTTTAGGAATAAAAGAATCTTGGGGTGGATGGAGTATTACTGGAGAAACTGAAGCTAATCCGGGATTTTGGAGTTACGAGGGTGTCGCTGGAGCTCATATTGTGTTTTCAGGTTTATGTTTTTTATCAGCGATCTGGCATTGGGTATACTGGGATCTTGAAATATTTACAGATCCGCGCACAGGAAAACCTTCTTTAGATTTACCAAAAATTTTTGGTATTCATTTATTTCTTTCCGGAGTAGTTTGCTTTGGATTCGGAGCTTTTCATGTTACAGGTTTATATGGTCCTGGAATTTGGATTTCTGATCCTTTTGGACTTACTGGAAAAATACAACCTGTAAGCCCAGCTTGGGGAGCTGAAGGCTTTGATCCTTTTGTTCCAGGAGGAATAGCGTCGCATCATGTTGCTGCAGGTCTATTGGGAATCATCGCGGGTCTATTTCATCTCAGTGTTCGTCCTCCTCAACGATTGTATAAAGGATTACGTATGGGAAATATTGAGACCGTTTTATCTAGCAGTATTGCTGCTGTTTTTTTTGCATCTTTTATTGTTGCTGGAACCATGTGGTATGGGTCAGCAACAACCCCAATTGAATTATTTGGTCCGACTCGATATCAATGGGATCAGGGGTACTTTCAACAAGAAATAGATCGACGAGTTCGCGCTGGTTTGAATAAAAATTTAAGTCTGTCCGAAGCTTGGTCTAAAATTCCTGAAAAACTAGCCTTTTACGATTACATTGGAAACAATCCTGCTAAAGGTGGATTATTCCGCGCGGGTGCAATGGACAATGGAGATGGAATAGCTATTGGTTGGTTAGGACACCCCATTTTCAAGGATAAGGACGGAAACGAACTTTTTGTTCGTCGTATGCCTACTTTTTTTGAAACATTTCCAGTAGTTCTAGTGGACAAAGAAGGTGTTGTGAAAGCGGATGTTCCTTTTAGGAGGTCAGAATCCAAATATAGCGTGGAACAGGTCGGCGTAACTGTCGAGTTTTATGGTGGAGAACTTGATGGAGTAAGTTTTAGCGATCCTACTATAGTGAAAAAATATGCGAGACGTGCTCAATTGGGGGAAATTTTTGAATTAGATCGTGCTACTTTAAAATCAGATGGGGTTTTTCGGAGTAGTCCAAGAGGTTGGTTTACTTTTGGACACGCTACTTTTGCTCTTCTTTTCTTCTTTGGACACATTTGGCATGGTTCTAGAACACTATTCCGAGATATTTTTGCTGGTATCGATCCAGAACTAAATGCGCAAGTCGAATTTGGAGCATTCCAAAAATTGGGAGATCCTACCACAAAAAAACAAGTCATATAAAGACTTACGTCTATTACTTATTACTTATTACTTAGTACGAAAGTTGTAAAAAAAAAAAACGATTGAATCTATGGAAGCATTGGTTTATACATTCCTTTTGGTTTCGACTTTAGGAATTCTATTTTTTGCTATTTTTTTTAGAGAACCGCCCAAAGTTCCGACTAAAGGAGGAAAAGAAAATTAAATAAAACAAACAAAAAAGGGAAGTCCACATGGACTTCCCTTTTTTGTTTGTTTTAGTCTTCATGATTGTCAAAGGGGTCTATAAGACCTTCAGAAGGTCGTCCAAAGGATGTATATAGGGCATATCCTGTTAAACTTACGAGCAAGCACGATACAAAGATAGCGACTAAGTTTGCAGTTTCCATTTTTAGGTAACTAATAAAAAGAATTTATCTAATTATACTATATTAATAAATAAAAACATAGTATACAAAGTTAACAGATTTCAACAAAATATTTTATATGGCTACACAAACCGTGAATGATACTTCCAGAACCAGACCAAGAAAAACTGGGGTAGGGAGTTACTTAAAACCACTTAATCGTGAATATGGTAAAGTCGCCCCCGGATGGGGAACTACTGCCCTTATGGTTGTTGCAATGGTTTTATTTGCAGTATTTTTATCTCTTTTATTGGAGATCTATAATTCGTCTATTTTATTGACCGGAATTCCTGTTAGTTGGGTATAGAACTGGATCTCAAACTTTTTCTAAAAATAACGTAAGAGATATTGATTTTATTTAGGTTTGTTCTATTTTTGTTTTACGATAGTTTGATCGTGTCATTTTTGAAAATAATTTACAAAAAAAAATGGGTGTGCGACTTGTTACATTCGATATTAATAGTACAGAAGACTAGTCTGTTATCTTTAGATAATCTTTCCTCGTTGGAGGTTAACTTAGAATTTCTAAAGCACGAGTTTTCTTTTTTATTATAGAAAAAAGGTCTGAACTAGGATTTACTGTTGTAATTTTTACTTTGTATCTAAATGAATAAAATAACAACAAAGATTTCGACTCTGAAAAAATCCAACAGGACCTTACCCAAAGAACCTTTTGTTAAGTGAATCTTCGGAGTAAAAACAAAATCTGAGGTTTAGAACAATTTGTTAATTCTTTTTCAGGTTTAAACAATCAAAATCCTATTCATTAAACAGAAATTCATAAATTATGAATGGAAGAAAAGATTCTTCAAAAGGCCTTTATTGAGCCTACTTGAAATTTTGGCATTATCTTATATATGTTATAGATAATTACCTCAATTACGGTATTTTTGTTTAAGCTGTACGAAGGGAAAGTTTCATGTACAGTTTTTTGAAGGGGTTAACCTATCTCGATAAAGTATATGACTGGTTTGAAGAGCGTCTAGAGATTCAAGCAATTGCAGATGATATCACTAGTAAATATGTTCCTCCTCATGTTAATATATTTTATTGTCTCGGAGGAATTACATTAACTTGTTTTTTGGTACAGGTGGCCACCGGTTTTGCTATGACTTTCTACTATCGTCCAACAGTTACCGAAGCTTTTGCTTCGGTTCAGTACATAATAAGTGAAGTCAATTTTGGTTGGTTAATTCGATCAATTCATCGATGGTCAGCAAGCATGATGGTTCTCATGATGATTTTGCATGTATTCCGTGTTTATTTAACAGGTGGTTTTAAAAAACCTCGTGAATTAACTTGGGTTACTGGAGTTATTCTAGCTGTACTGACTGTTTCTTTTGGTGTAACTGGTTATTCTTTACCTTGGGACCAAATTGGTTATTGGGCAGTCAAAATTGTAACTGGCGTACCCGAGGCTATTCCTGTAATAGGTTCTTCTTTAGTTGAGTTATTACGTGGAAGTGTTAGCGTGGGTCAATCGACCTTAACTCGGTTCTATAGTTTACATACCTTTATATTACCACTTCTTAGTGCAATATTTATGCTAATGCATTTTCTAATGATTCGTAAACAAGGTATTTCAGGTCCTTTATAAAAAGAAAAATAATTTTTTTTTTTTAGGGTATAACATACTTGCCAAGAATATTGCTTGTTTTTTCGAGCTAGATTCTTCGGATTCTTCCTTTTCCTTAAGGATTTCAAATAAAAAGAAAAATTCAATGGAGAAAATGGATTATGGGAGTGTGTGACTTGAATTATTGATTAAGCCTGTCGGATTAAATCTGCCACAGAAAGATCCTGTGTATTCCCCTTATCCCAACGTCTTTCTCAAAGAAAAAGAAAGTTCCTAATCTGGGTAGACTTTTTTTTTCTATGATTTGTATAGGCTCCGTGAATTCTAGTCAATTTCTTATTTTCATAGTTAAAAAATGCACTCATTTCCTTTGCATTTTAACAGAATAACTATCGGAGTAAAAAAAAGGATCTAAGGAAAAGTAAAGGGAATTTCATTAACAAGTCAATACCTTGTTAAAAATAAACTTTAGACTTTTTTTGTTTATCAAAAAAATGACAAGGATGAAGATGACCCAGAAAGCGAGTATTTTGTTTCACAATTTATTTCATGCGTACTTGGGTAAAAGCATTTTATAGATTCTTTGCTTGTTATTTCTTTAAATTCTTGTTTGAGCCGGATGATTCAAATTGGCATGTCCGGATCTTACGGGGGATAGATCTAGAAAGATAAGATCTACTTATCCCAATAACAAAAAAACCCGATTTAAAAGATCCTGTATTAAGATCGCGATTAGCTAAAGGAATGGGACATAATTATTATGGAGAGCCCGCGTGGCCTAATGATCTTTTATATATTTTTCCGGTAGTTATTTTAGGTACTATTGCGTGTACGATAGGTTTAGCAGTGTTAGAACCATCGATGATTGGTGAACCCGCAAATCCTTTTGCAACTCCTTTAGAAATCTTACCCGAATGGTATTTTTTCCCAGTTTTCCAAATACTTCGTACAGTACCGAATAAATTTTTTGGTGTCCTTTTGATGATCTCTGTACCTGTGGGTTTATTAACAGTACCTTTTTTAGAGAACGTTAATCAATTTCAAAATCCTTTTCGTCGTCCAGTAGCTACAACAGTTTTTCTTATCGGTACTGCCTTATCCCTTTGGTTAGGTATCGGAGCTGCTTTGCCTATTGAAGAGTCGTTAACCTTAGGACTTTTCTAATGTAATTTTTAGTCTATTTTCACTCAAAGTTTTTCATAACAAATTTTTTTTTATTAAAGTGTATAATACACTTTAATAAAAAAAATCTATTTCACGTAACCCTCCCCCCTATTTTTTTTGTTTCTATCTTTAGTTACTAAAGATAGAGGGTTGGGTTTCTTTTGGCTATTTTTTATATTTTGTTCTACGCAAAGCAACGGAATAATTAAGTCAAGTAAACTCCAACAAGCTTCGTAAATGGTTTCTCTAGGAGTTAATCCCCCGTTTGTCCATATCTCGAAAATAAGCATTTCTTGTATGTTATCTGAACTCTTATAAGAATGAATACTAAAATTCACATTTTGAACCGGTAAAGAAACACCATCTATGGGGAAAAATATGTCCTTTGGTTGTTTCATATTTTCTATAGTATACCTTTTCTTTTTTTCAATCTTCAATGTAACATTGAAGGGGATTCGTTTAGTAAGGCTAGCTATATGCTGGGTATCATCAATGATTTGAATAGAAGATGGTAATATGATGTCTTGAGCTGTTACATTCTTAGGTCCAACAGTACAAATAGATGCTTCGTGAATTCCGTACAATTCACTTCTAAGTACAATTTGTTTCAAGTTCATTAAAATGTCATGAACTGATTCTTTAATACCTATTATGGAAGAATATTCGTGTAGAATATTTTTTTGAAATCTTGCATACGTAATATATGTTCCTTTGACTTCTTGAAGTAAAGTTTTTCGTATAGCAATAGCTAGTGTATTAGCTTGACCTTTCAAAAGCGGAGATATGGAAAAACGACCATAATGAGATCGTTTACTGTCTGTTCTCGATTCCAAGCACTTCCATTGTGGTGAAGATTCTGCAGTTTTTAGTTCATTCCAAATCATATAATGAAAAGTTATACACGTCTTTTGACAGGAGGTCTACATCCATTATGCGGATTGGGTGTTATATCAAGTACTGCACGTATCAGTATTCGACTATGTTGAATGACTCGTAATGCCGCGTCTCGTCCCTTACCACAACCCGTTATCAGGATGGCTGCGCGGTTAATAACTACAGTACGAGTTATGTTTTCTGTTGCTGTTTGAGCAGCGAAAGCTGAACCTTTTTTTGGGCCTTTAAAGCCACATGCACCAGCAGACGACCAAGAAAGCACATGTCCCAAGACATCGGTAACGGTAATAATTGTATTGTTAAAACTTGATTGTATGTGAATGATTCCACGGTCTACTCTACGTATTTCTTTTTTAATACGTCTATTATTAGATAAATTCCACATAGATTTTGGTTTCATTATTGTACTGCTATACCCCTAAAATTTGTTATATATATCTCTAAGCCTATAAAATGCATATTGAAAAAAAAAAAAAAAAGATAAAAAAAATTAACCTTGTTTTTGTTTATGTCTTAGATTTAAACAAACTACATAAATTCGCTTTCCTCTACGAATTAATCGACATTTCGAACAAATTTTCCGAACAGAAGCGCGTAGTTTCATATTATTTTGATTAAATGTGTTTATTCTTTTTTGCTCTTTGAGCTAGAAAAAGTATGGATCATTTTTCTATTTTTTTGCTATCTTATTGTTTTATTGAAAATTGAAACGAAATTCTATTAGCTTTTTCTAAATCGATGAATTATACGCCCTTTAGTCAAATCACAAACATGGAGTTCAATTTTGACTCTATCTCCTACAAGTATTCGTATACTATTTTGTCGAATGTTACCCGAAATATAAGCTAGAACAGTTTTTTTATTGTCCAATAAGACTCTAAAAAATCCAGCGGGATGTGCCTCAATAACTAGCCCTTCAAGTTCAATCATATTTTGTCGTTTTTCCATTTTCATATTTCTTTTTTGGAAAATATATATCTAGCAAAAATGGGTAGAATTTATTACCATGCATAACACAAGATTTCTCCTCCAATTTTTTTTTGTCGAGCTTCGTGGTCTGTCATGATTCCCTGGGAAGTAGAAAGAATTACAATTCCTATCCCGTTTAAAACTTTTGGTATTTTTCGAAAATTGGAATAAATTCGCTGACCTGGTTTGCTTATACGTTTTAGGGTAATTCTTGTTTCTTTCTTTTTCCTGTATTTGAAAGTAAAAATCAAAAAAGATTTTTTCCCTTCTTTATGCTCTCTAATATTATTTATAAAGCCTTCATTTAAAAGTATTTTCCCGAGTTTTTCATTAATCCTAGTCGCAGGTACTCGAACTGTTCGTTTATTTACTATGTAAGCATTTTTGATTGATGTAGTCAAATTGGTAATAGTATCCATGTTGATCTATTTTTTGAATTCTCTTTATTCTTTTTTTTTTTCCAAAAAAACATGCTTTTTTTTATAGAGACATTTGTCTAAGTTGCAGTTAACCTGTTCTATGTACTTTGTACATATTAGTCATAATACTTCGGGAGCTAATGAAATTATTTTTGTAAAATTCCAATGTCTCAGTTCGTGCAGAACTGGACCGAAAACTCGAGTTCCCTTTGGGTTTCCTTTTTGATCAACGATAATTGCTGCATTCTCATCAGTTTGTATTCTTGTTCCATCATTACGTTGGAATTCTTTAGAAGTACGTATAACTACTGCTCTAATAACTTCAGATTCTTCTATTTTTGCATTAGGAACTGCTTCTTTAATAACAGCGATGATTACATTCCCAATATGCGCATATCTTTGAAAACTTGCTCCTATAATCCTAATGCACATTATTTTTCGTGCTCCACTGTTATCAGCAACGTTTAAATATGTTTGAGGCTGAATCATTTTTCCTCCAAGGAAGTTTGTTAGTGTATCAAATCAAAAAAAGATAAAAGAAGATCTTTTTTTGATTTGAGCAATTTAAATTCTTAAAAATTGAGTGCGTATACGCATCTTGTAAGCTACTATTTGAGCAGCTCTTCGAGCTACAGTTTCAGAAACTTCTCCCATCTCATAAAGTATTCGACCTGGTTTAACAACAGCTACCCAAAAAAGGGTATCACCTTTTCCTGAACCCATGCGAGTGTCAGCGGGTTTCTTTGTAATAGGCTTGTCAGGAAATATACGTATCCATATTTTTATGCCACGTCGAGCAGTACGAGTAATTGTTCTCCGCCCTGCTTCTATTTGTCCAGCTGTAACCCAAGCAGGTTCAAGTGCTTGAATAGCAAACTTACCAAAAAAAATCTGATTACCCCGGTGGCTCTTTCCTTTTATTCTTCCTCTATGTTGTTTGCGGAATTTCGTTTTTTTGGGGTTATAGTCGATGGATTCCGTTATCATAGTTTTTATTCCCTTCGCTAATTCAAAACCGGACATGAAAATTTTTTATCATCCGGCTCCCTGTGATAGTAAAGATTTCCATTCTAAAACAGTTTAGGCCAGTAACTTCTAAATCAATAATATAAAACTTCAACTAAACAATAAGATTCACAGATGAATATAGACTCTTTAGTAGATATTTTTCTTATTTTTTTTGGTTTTATTCATCATCCTATCCTATGATAACAATATATCCACAAGTTTCATCGTTTATCCACAAGTTTCATCGTTTCTATAGCTTCCAACAAAATATTGCTTAGGTTTACTTTTCTTCTACAGTGGAGCTTAACTTTGATTTTTTTTTACAGAATTGGTTGACTTAGTTCCCATCGACTCAAAGCTCTTTTCTTTTTATAAAATGAGGTCGATAAAGACTTTTCTGCTTTATTACACTTTCAAGGTAGGCTTATTTATGAACCATACAATACCATAAAAAATAGTATTGATTCTTCGATTTTTTTTCGATATTATCTTATTTTGCTTCACGAAAGAATACTTCTTACGTGTAATAAAGTTCAAAAGTAAAAAAAAAAGCTTAGTTTTAACGAGTCGCACACTAAGCATAGCATAATTTTTACTATAAAATGGAAATTCTATTCAATCTTAAATAATTAATTTTTTTATATAATAATGGGATAGTTTTTATAGTAATTACAACAATTACAACAATTATTGTTCTTTCATGAAGATCCAAAGTTGAATTCCTAATGCCCCGTGGATTGTGCGAACTGTAAAACAGGAATAATCCATTTCAGCTCGGAGTGTTTGTAAAGTAACTCTGCCTAATTTGATTTTTGTCTTACGAGTTCTTTCTCGTCCGCCAAGACGTCCTGCAATTCGTATACGAATCCCTTCTATTTCGTCTTTTTTGGCTAGTTCAACAGCTTTTTGTAATATTTTTTTTACAGCCACTCTCTTTTCTAGTTGCAAAGCGATATATTCAGCAAGTATATTAGTTTTTTGATAAGGTTTGGCTAATATTTCTGCATTTATGTTAAGCTTTTGATCACGCAAATAAAGAGTACGTTTTATATCGTTTTTTACTCGTGTAATTTCATTTTTTTCATTTTTGAAAAAAATGGGAAATCCTATATAGATTATTATATTGATTAAATCAATCTTTCTCTGAATTTCTATTCGTCCAATTCCTAGATAAGATTTTCTCTGATGTCTTTGGAAAAAAAATTCGATGCATTTATGTATTTTTATATCTTCTCGAAGAGTTCTTGTATACTCTCTCTTTTGTGCGAACCAAACAGAATTATGATTTTGAGTTAGACCAAGTCTAAAACCCATTGGATTTACTTTATGTCCCATATTGTGATATTTTCCTTTTCAGATTCTCTGAAGTTTCAAATTCAATTAGATTTGATAGTTCTTTCAAAACAATAGTTATATGACAAGTTTTTTTTTTTATACGAAAGGAACGTCCCTTAGCTCTAATTTGATATTTCTTTGAAACAGTACCCTCGTTTACTTCGGCTCTACTAATGAATAAAAATTTTTCTTTAAGCCCCAAATTATTTTTAGCATTTGCTCCTGCAGAACAAAGTAGTTGGAATATGGGATAACAAGCTCTATACGGCATTAATTTCAATAGAGTATATGCTTGTGCATAAGAACAACCACGAATTTGATCGATTACTCGACGCATTTTCTGCGTAGACATTTTTAAATTTTTGGCTAAAACGCGTACTTCGGTATTCCTCTTATTTTTAGATATTTTCATATTCACTTTCTTGAAATTTAACGACTAGATTTCTTGTCTTTTTTAGATTTCTTATCGTCTTTGCCTGGATGTTCCGGGCAAAGACGAGTAGGTACAAAATCTCCTAATTTATGGTAAAGCATATTATTTGTTATATAAATAGGTATATGCTCTTTACCATTATGAATAGCAATAGTATAACCGATCATTTTGGGTATAACCGTAGACGCTCGAGACCAAGTTAATAGTATTTTCTTTTTTTTTATATTTGTGTCTAGTTTTTCTATTTTTTTGAATAAGTGATCAGCAATAAAAACTTTTTTCTTTGAGTGTGTAGCCGCAAAAACTTGTTTTAAACTTTTTTTTTTTCTTGAATATTTCATAGGCAATTAATTTTTTTATTCTAACTTAGTTTGACGACGAAGAATGAAAGTATCACTATACCGAACCATTTTTCGGGTTTTTTTACCGAGCGTACAATGACCCCAAGGAGTTATGGGGGTTTTTCTTCCTATGGGACTTTTTCCTTCACCACCTCCATGTGGATGGTCTACAGCATTCATGACTATTCCTCGTACTTCTGATCGTTTACCTATCCACCGTTTTGATCCAGCTTTACTAAAAATTTTGTTATTCGAGCGGATATTACCCACTTGTCCAACCGTGGCTGAACAGTTGTAAGGTATTAAACGAAGTTCTCCTGAAGGCAACTTTAATACCGCGGATTGACCTTCTTTTGCGATCAATTTGGCTATAGTACCCGCGGCTCGAGCCACTTGTCCTCCTTTACCATGCGTTGTTTCTATATTATGTATAGTTGTACCCACAGGGATATTGGTTGAAATAGATTTTGATTCAAAAAAAAAAAAAAGAATCCTTTCCCAAACTGTACAAGCCTCTCTCGGGGCATACAGCTTTCTGGATGTTCTTTACTTTACATCCTAGGTGTTTATCCATCATCTGGCTTCTGTTCATCATGTAGCATTCAGATTGAATGACTTTATTAAATCACGTTCTCAATAACATAGGAGGCGTTTTATTTGGAAATATTTATTTCATTGTACAACTTTGATTTTGCCTCTGACCTTCAAATCAAAGATGAATAAAATAATCTTTGGAACAAGAGTTTGCCTTCTCCACTGTTATGCTTTATCAAAAATTCTCCATATTATCTAGAATGAAAAATTTATTATTTTTTTTTTTATCACTTGCTATATATTTTTTTCTCAGTTTCCCTTTGAAAATTAAGTCAAATTTAGATAATTTAGTAGGTTCGGGGCCTAACCGGTCTTTCCGATTACGTAAATTCATAATTCAAACCGCACTCAAAGGTAGGGCATTCCCTATTAAAATAGAAGCTTTTGGACCAGATAAAATAGTATCTCCAATCATGATTCCTCTAGGGGACAAAATATAGGACTTTTTCCCATTCTTGTAACATATCAAACTGATATGCGCATTTCGATTAGGATCATATTCTATGGTTACAATTTTTCCATAGATGTCTTTCTCTTTTCTTCGAAAATCAATTTGCCTGTAAAGACGTTTATGGCCTCCTCCTCTATGACGTACTGTAATAATACCTTTTTTGTTTCGACCCTTGCAACGATGATGTTTCCCAGAAGTTAGAAATTTTTCCGGACTACTCTGAGTAAAATGTAGTATGTTTTTGTATGAAATGTTCATTATATGATTGATTTTTGTTTTTTAGGTTTAAATATGGAATAGAATCACAATCACAAATTTGGTCAGGAAGAAGAAACTTATAATATTGTCGCGGCTCACGGTTATTTTGGTCGATTGATTTTCCAATATGCTAGTTTTAATAATTCTCGTTCTTTACATTTCTTCTTAGCGGCTTGGCCCGTAGTAGGTATCTGGTTTACTGCTTTGGGTATTAGTACTATGGCGTTCAACTTGAATGGATTCAATTTCAATCAATCTGTAGTTGACAGTCAAGGTCGTGTTATTAATACTTGGGCTGATATAATTAATCGTGCTAATCTTGGTATGGAAGTTATGCATGAGCGCAATGCTCACAATTTTCCTCTTGATTTGGCATCAATGGAATTCAATTCTATAGATGGTTAATTAGATAGAATTCTAGGTATTCCTTTCATCGTACCAAACCTCTAAAGGAGGTTTGGTACCTTATCTGTCTTTGTTCATATCCACATTATAAGATATCGAGTTTTTTACTGTTGTATTTGAGGATATATAAGGAATTTGAATTAGATATGTGCATCCAGCAGGAATTGAACCCGCGAGTTCGCCAATTATGAGTTGGGCGCTTTAACCATTCAGCCATGGATGCTGGAGAAAAGCTCATCCGGAATAATCAATTCATTCGATAATATGAGTGAGTATCGACTTAGGGTAGCCAAGTACTCATATCCCAATCATGCCAAACATAGAAAATGCAACGGAAAAACTTGTGGGAGTGAGTACCGATCTTGCAACACTTGGATTTCCTGGAATAAGTCGCCCACATTCCGTAGGATGAACAGAAAACAACTCTTTTCTTGAAAGTAATGTTGATTAGATAGATTTTATGGGCGGACGTAGCCAAGTGGCTCAAGGCAGTGGATTGTGAATCCACCACGCGCGGGTTCAATCCCCGTCGTTCGCCCGGGCCATAATCTTTTATTTGGTTGTTTGCGATTTTTCGATCGTTGACGCAAGTTCGATGAAGTGCGAAGGTTTTTATTTTATTTTATGTCTTTTCATCCATCACAAAGATCATTCTACCTTTTCCAGAAAACCAAAAACTAGTCAAAAAACCTTTCGAAAAAATCCAATGGTTTATTATATGGAATTGAGAGGGATCTATCCATATTTCACGTAATAAAATATAGAATTGTAAAAGAGGGCAAAAACCAATGATACAAGAACAAAAAAGCAGACTCTGGATCTCGGAAGAAAGGACCTCGGGAAAATGTCCAAGAGAGTCCGGAATTAAACAACCCATATCAAGCCTCTTGACCTGGTGGTTAAACTTTTTCAAACAAATACAAAGCTCTTCATTCGATCCATGGACTGAATTGATTTTGGTGAGGTTTTTTACTCAAATTTTGTCCCATCGAGAACGTCTTATTAAGTTCTTTGACTTTCGGATTCTCAGTACGTTACTTTTACGGGATCTACGTAGTTGTAGTTCCAAAAGCAAAGTTGTAGTATTACTTACATTACCAGTCCTTATATATAACCTAAAAAAGAAAAGTCTGATTGAAAGAAACAAATACTATTCGATCAATCTATTTGATCCTATATATAACTCCATGGAAATTCGAAATGAAACATCATCGGAAGCCAATTTCACTAGAAATTTGTGGATCTTTTCGCATCTTTTTTTGTTTTTTCCAAAATCTAGCCAATTGGAAAAATTTTCAAATGGGTATGACGCGTGTCCAGGAAATTTTCCAATGTCTTGGCCGAAAGAAGTATTGAAAGAAACCAAAAGGTCGTCTATAAAAGAGAATTCATTTTCAAAAGAAACAAAAAAATTCATTGAGAATTGGACAAAAACAATTCGTTATTCTGTTTTTGACATATTGTCAATAGATGAATATATGGTTTCTCGTACCACTAAAGAGCCCGTGGAAAATTTCCAATGTTGGAAAAGACAACAAAATGTTTTTCAATATTTGAGAAGATTAGAAAGGAAAAGGAGAGCGGATTTCTGGAATATCAAAACGAAATTTCCAAATCCGAAATTGGCTATTTCATCAGATCCTGGATGTACTACGATTAGACAAAATCAGAGGGATATAAACCAATTCCTTTGTAGTCGAGTTAGAAACAGTTCGTCTTGGAATCTCTTTTTTTCTTCATTCTGCAAAGAGCGCCTATTCCATTTTTGTCGATTGAAACCAATCGTCCTAAAAAGAACAGATCGATTCACTCTATTACTGACTAATCCTAATCAGGTTTCTGCTAATAATACATTTGCCTTCGCTCAGAGTCTATTCTATGAACTTCACAAGAACAGATTAGGGAATCAGATTTTCGACCACAGAAAAAAATGGAAGAATCCATGGTTCAATATGACTGAGAAAGAGAATGATTCTTTCGATCGAATAATCAACCAAACCGTATCGATTTTCCCCGTAGGGGAAAATACATTCCATTTAATGAACACGCGCACTCAGGCTTGGGTATTTCCAATAGATGACATTCTTTCAAATTGGAATAATGGAATGAAAAATACAATGAACCAGCATTCATTAAATTGGAGAAAAGGTCAGAAAGAATGGTTAGATTGTTTGATTCTTAGAACTTCGAAATATATCAATCAGAAATTGCATGTATACAAATGGTCCGATCAATTCGAATACTTACAAAAGTATTCGAACCATCTTGTTTGTTTCGATCCAAAGGAATTATGTATTAAAGAAATATTTCTTAAGATTGCTTTGATTCTGTTTTACGCTCCGGAAGAGACGGAAATGAAGAACTTATGGAACAACATCGATATTTCCATAGACATTTCTCCTTATATTGATAAACTCATTTCGGATTTGATTATTTTCCTTTCTCAGTGCGGCCCTGAGGACAAAGTAGTCTATCCGTGGTGGTTTAGAGAATTTCTTGTTCGAATCGTTAAACCCAAAATCCAGTGGTTGGATAACCAGACAAAAGTCTCAAAGATCGATGAAGGAACAATAGCAAAAATTGCTTGGAATGAGCCATGGATTATGGACATTTTTGATAATGAAAGCAATTCGTTGTATAACACGGATTTTTCGACGATATATCGAGACAATTGGGTGAATCCTGTAAAACTATCGAATCAAAGTTCATTGAGAGCTGCTTTTGACAAAGCGAATACACTTCAAATTTTGGATTATTTACGTCATCCTCGGTCCAATTATAAGAAAAGATTACCTTCTTATATAGAAGAAAGAATTCAAAAGAATCTTACATATGTACAATTATTCCATTTCCATCTTTTGCCCATCTGCAACAATATGTTTTCTTTGTCGCTTGATGAAATAATACCTGTTCAATCGGAGAAAGAGGCTGTTTCACTCATAGAGTCCCAAGTATCCGACATATTTTTACCTAAGTATTTACAACGAAGTAGTGACAAAACATATGTATTAATCTATGAATTGTACGAGTTATTAACTCGATGGAATCCTTTTGTTCATGACAACAGAGCCTCGATCGAAGAGATTTGTACAACGCCTTTACCAAGATTCCAAGTAGTCAATTTGGAAAATTTCCATAGATCTTATTTTGATTTTGAAGAAAAAAATCTTGATCAGTCTCCGAAAAATTTCAGTTCAAACACGAGTTTGATTCAAACTCAATCCTATAAAGATGATTTCCTATCGGAAATCTTTCCGAATAAGAACCAGGAAATATTTCATCAGATTCCAGACATGTTTACCAAGTCTAGTTCAACAGAGAGTTTCCAAAACATAGCGGAAAACAAAGCTCTAGATAAGCTTTGTTTTTCATGGAAAGAGAAACGAAAGATTTTCTCATGCCGTTCACCACATTGTTTTCATGAACTCGTTAATAAACAAGAGATATATAAGATTGATACTCATTTTTCCAAATGGAATTTGCTTCAAATGTATATGCCATGGTTTTTTACTTCTATATGGTGGAAATACTTTGGGGATACACTTTTTGATACTTTTCCGTATATATTGCTATATAGCTGTGACCAAATAGTATCTATTTGGCAAGATATTAGGCATAGATCGAAGAATATCTTGCGGGCACTTTCTCATGAAGTATGGTTCATTCTACAATCCAAAATACAACGGAATTGGAGAAGGATTCGACTTCATCCGCCTCTGAATGAGTTGGTTCCTTGGTTAGTTTCTCACGGGGAGCTCGTGATCGAAGAACTCATCAAGAAAAAGTCGATATGGAAACTCTTGCGATTAGCAAGGAAGGACGGGGAGTCTTGGATCATTCTCTTGTGGTTCGTCCTTGTGTTTTTCTTTTTTCCGTATTTTTTCGTTGTTTTCTTCAACTGGATTTCTTTACTGATACAGTTGAATTTTCTCGAGTTCGGACTACATTCGGATCCAGCTTTGCTACGACAATGGTGGATGGAAATAAAAAGATATAGCGAGTACCCGAAGGATTCTTTGGAAAAACCGGATTGGGTAGAACCAATCGATTCGGTAATACTGGATTTAGTCAAACCAATCTTCGAAAGAAGTACTTGTGTTGTTCCTTATTTGGCTGCTATTGATACTTCTAATAGCTTTGAGTACCCGGAGGAAATAAGGGATTGGACAAAACAAATCTTCGGTTCTACTAGTGATGATGATTCTGTTTTTTCTAAATCTAATAATTATGATTTTTCTCATTTTACTATTTTGGCTAAGAAGGATGAACCAATTTGGACGCAGTTGGATGCACATAAATATGAAGAGGGGTTTACTTTTTGGTTCGCCTTTAGAATTCTAAATCAAATTGTTTGCTTTTTGTCAAACCTCCGGGAATGGTATTGGTTGATGAGGCTTAGAATGACTTATTTTTTCATACTAATAAGTCACAAGAAGAATCCGCGTGCATTCGATCGATCCGTGACAATATTCGACTTCGTAATCGCAAAGCCCAGTGGTGGAAACTCGAAAATTCCATCTTTTTTTTCATCAAGATTATCATCAGATGATTATAATAATAATAAAAAAGAGAAGAAGAAAGATACAATTGATCTACTTCTGCTTCTAAGAACAGAAAAAGAACTCTCTCAAAATTCTCAATTTGAATCGAATTTTACCTACAGGCATTCTATCTTCGAAGGTTATCAAACCACGGAAGAGCCGGGGTTTATGTACTTACGATATTTATCTGACATTTCGCAAAAAAATATAATGAATTACAGGTTTGATCGTTTAGCAGAAAAATGGGTCTTCTTCGCTTTTTATCAGAAGATTGCCAAATCTAACCAAAACCTATTTTCTAAAGCTAGAAAAACTCCTCCTTTATTATTAGGACCATCCCTTTCCAAGGGGATTTTACTGATAGGTCCTGAGGAAACTGGTCGATCCTATTTGGTCCAAAGTCTAGCAGCAGACTTTTATATTCCTTTAATAAAAATCAATCTGGAATGGTTCTTTGGGAAAACTTTCTCTCAATTCCATCGGACTTTGACAATGGCAGAAATAATGTCTCCTTGCATAATATGGATCCCAAACATTCATGTATTGGAACGGAATACTCGCACTTCTATCATCAAGATGGATATCATCATCAAGAAGAAGGCGTTGCTTCATCGCTTATTGGACCATATGGATAGCTGTGATGAGAACAGTTTTACTAGTAGAAGAAATATTGTTTTTATTGCTTCGACGCATATTCCTAGAAAAGTCGATCCAAATCTAATGACTCCAAATCGATTGGGTCAATTCATCAATATTCGGATGCTTCTTGTATCCCAACGAGAAAAAGAATTTTCTATTCTTTTACGTAGGAAAAGATTTTTTTTGAACAAAGAATTGTTCTACCTCGATGATTTTGGATCTAGAACCATAGGTTATAAGGCACGAGACCTGGCAGGACTTGTCAATGAAACCGTAGCAATTAGTTGTTTGCGAAAAAAATACGTTATAGACACGAATACAATTCGATTGTCTCTTTATAGGCAAACTTGGGGTTTACGATCTATAAATCAGGGTGTTGTATCCGTTCTAAAACATCATGAAAGACTTCCCTATAAGATAGGAAAGGCTATTCTACAAACTACACTTAGAACGAAATTTTCTCCTGTACCTATGGCAAAAGATTTTTGGAAAAAAAATTTTTATTATTTGTCTAAATGGTATTTAGAACCTTCGATTGCCGAAACAACTATCAAGGAATTCACTATACTCCCTCCTATTTTGGGTTGCTTGGCCGGATCAGCTGCTCGGGATTCTTGGTTGCTGATATCGGAACCAAATCAAGAGAATTGGACTCCTCTCGATAGACTCGTTGAACATGATTTCCATCTAGCTTCTAGTCTTTTAGAAAGTCTTCTGGTGGAGTTTCCGTGGTTAGGAATATATCGAGGTAAGTCTGATAAGAATCAAATCCCACCATTCGATCCTCTGCGCAAAACGAAAAATCATCAGTATACGATGCGAACAGGGTTTTCGTCTCTAGTTCATGAAATAGGTCTAGATGCTCAACTCCAAAAGGATGAAGAATTCGATGAATCATTGGTTTCGTCTCCTAGGATCTGGCGTCTTAGTTTTCTTCGCAGTAATCGATTTGATCGGATAAAAACATTCAATGAATTGGGATTGCCGGAGCAAGTCAGATTGTTTCAAGAAAGGCGGATTTTCGTTCAAAAGTTTGAAAATCATCTTCGTATGCTCCAGTATAAGTCTAAGAAGTTCAACTTAGAAAAAAGGGGGGTTACGACGGAGTATAGGAAGTATCGGGAAGAGATCAAAAAACTACGGTTGGATTTGGAAAATCTATCATTTCAAGAGTTTTTGGAACCGTTCAGAAGTCAATCTGGATATCCAATGCAATACCCATTGCAATATCAATCAATGCAATGTCAATCTTCTAATAAACCAGTGCTTTTTCGTGGAAGACGGTTTGTTTGGGACTCCTTTCTAATCCAAGAGGATCCGGACGTTTTGTTTTCAGACGAAGAAGTGTTTTCCAATGAAGAACTGATGCAAAGGCTTTATACCAGTGGAGCTTATGCCTGTTTAATAAGAATAGATCAAACCAAAAAACCACCACTTTTCCATTCAAAAAGGCTTTTTCGTAGATTTACTGTGATGACCAACCGGAACCTTTCTATTCCTTGTTTAGAAGAATTAGAAGAAAAAACAAAAAGAAAAAAGAAGAAACGAGATGTTCTCGTTTCTCAACAGAAGGAACCCCATATCGAGGCTTTGCAACGCATTCAAGGAAAGGGTATGAAATCGCAAATTCTACACGTACACATGGACAGTCCTTTAGCTCTGTATCACCGCTGGTTGATTGAAAATCCGCGGGGCCAAAGTGACCGCTGGGACTTGGTAATTGATCGCCAAAGATCTCTTGAAACCAATCGTTCAGTACCCAATGAACTTTTTCTTTCTAATATTCTCTCAGAGAATTATCAATATTTATTAAATCTGTTCCTTTCTAACAGAATGTTATTGAATCAAATGACAAAGACATTGTTGAAAACGAAATGGCTTTTTGCGAATGAAATGAAACACTTCATTTCTACAACAGGATTCCACATCTCTTCTTTCGAAAAATCGGATAGATCTGGAATTGAAAGAATTAAAGAAAGATGAAAGAGATCTCGATAAATACATAAATACAAATATGAAATGGTTGTTGGTATCTGCTCTGAGAACAAATTATTGTAATAACGGAATGACTAGGTTGGTTTTCTACATATTTCATGTTGACCATAATGAGCTTTGGGATTGCCCCAATTCGGTACACGATTCTCTAAGATAAAACCTTGGAAAAAGTCGGGTCAGATCGTATCGTCGGAATCCTTTTTTACAAAAAGGCTCTGCCTTGTTGACCATTCTTTGGCTCATTCCATAAGCAAATCATGTATGCCTTGAAGAGGACTCGAACCTCCACGCGCTTAGCACGAGATTTTGAGTCTCGCGTGTCTACCATTTCACCATCAAGGCTTGAAGAAGATTAAGTTTTCATCTTGTATTACAAATTTCTTCAAATCTCCAAAAGATTTTATAAATGAGATCGAGAAGCTTTTTCTAATCTAATCAGGCAGGATAGGTAGATCTAACTAAGACTAAGATCTTAGTTAGATCTACCCTTTTTATGGATTAAAAATCCGCAAAAGCTCTATTGGCCTCTGCCATTTTATGAGTCTCTTCCTTTTTGCGGATAGCTGTGCCTTTCCCTTTAGTAGCATCTATCAATTCAGAACTGAATTTGGACTCCATATTTGGACCCAGCCGTTTGCGAGATGCCTCTAATAACCAACGAATAGCAAGTACTTTTCCTTGTTTAGGTTTTATTTCAAGGGGAACTTGATAAGTCGATCCACCTTTACGTCTTGGTTTTACTATTAGACGAGGAGTTACTTCCTTTATTGCTTGTCGTAGAACCAATAGTGGATTTTTTTCTGTCTTTTGTTGAATCTGTTTCATGGCTCGATAAAGAATTCGATAAGCCAATGATTTTTTTCCATGTTTCAGGATACGATTAAGTACCATGTTAACTAATCGATTCTGATAAATTGGATCGAAATTTTCCGTTCTTTTTGTTTTTTTTGCACTAATTCGTCGTGACATGAGTTTGAAAAGGGGTTCTAAATTCTATTTCATAAAGGCTAAAAAGGAATCACTTTTTTTTCGGCTTTTTGACTCCATATTGTAGGGTGGACCCCTGGTATGAAAGATCTCCCTCCAAACCGTACATACAACTTTCGCCGAATACGGCTTTCTACATGATTCTATCTGCATAGATGAGATCTATTATGCATATAATGATGTTTACTCACTCTTCATTGAGTATCCGTTTCCTTTCTTTTGCTATGACCGGAAATCTTGTATTTTCCATATCTATACAATCAAGTCCTTAGGTTTATAGTGTAGAAAAAACTGTTTCAAATTCCAAATCATTGCTAATTGATTCAAACCTGTTCTAAAAGGTCAAGGTATTTTTTGACAAAAAGTCGGGGAAAACTTATAAAATAATTTCACTATTGAACCTTAGACTTTGTTTTATGGTAGCCTGCTCTAGTCCCCTTACACAACGTTTGTTATGAAGTTAGCCATATACTTCCCATGTTTATAGCCATTCACATGGTATCATAAATACAAGTCTTAGATAAGAATATACAACGCACTAGAACGCCCTTGTTGACGATCTTTGACCGCGACAGCATCTAGGGTTCCTCGAACTATGTGATATCTTACACCGGGTAAATCTTTCACTCTTCCTCCTCTTACTAATACTACAGAATGTTCTTGTAAATTATGGCCAATACCAGGTATATAAGCAGTAATTTCAAATCCGGAGGTTAATCGTACTCTGGCAACTTTACGTAAGGCAGAGTTTGGTTTTTTGGGGTTAATATTGGAAAAGTTGACAAGTTCTGTTTACTGTCACTCTACAAAACCGTACATGAGATTTGCACCTCATACGGCTTCTCGGTCGATTCTTTGGAAGTAGGATAATTTGGATTTCATGATTCGAGAATCTTTCTATTCTCTTCATTCTATTTTCTCTCTCCAAAAAGTACCGCACGTTTTTGCGTTCTACATCTCTCGATATAGAACGATGAATCAGATTTCTTTTTCTCAATCTTATTGAGATACAGTATTTCCAGAAATAGAGAACTAGGAATTATTACATACTAAAATTTAGTTCTCGATACTCCCTTCCATCCAATTTGACGGGTTAATGTGAGCTTATCCTTGTGGTTATGCACTGTGTGGAATCATTTTGATGAAATGGCTTTCGTGTTT